TTTTATATTTTTTTTATAAAAAAAAATATATAATATGTATATTTGTAAAAAAAAAATAAAAGCATCCATAGCTGAACGGTTAAAGCACCCAACTCATAATTGGAGAATTCGCAGGTTCAACTCCTGTTGGATGCATTAATAAAAAATAAAAATTAAAAAAAAAAGTAATAATATAAATATTTAATATTTTACTAAATTTTTAATTAAAAATAAGCTTAATAAAAAAAAATGGCTATAGAATCTTTAATTCTTTTGTTACAATTAGTTAAATATCTAAAAAAAGAAATAACTAAATCAAATAAAAATTTTAGTAAAAATTATTTAAAATTAATTTTAAATAAAAAAAAGGAGCCAAAATAATTATGGATGAAGTAAAATACCCTGTACTTACTGAAAAAACAATTCGTTTGCTAGAAAAAAATCAATATAGTTTCAATGTTAATCAAAAATCTACTAAAACACAAATAAAAAAATGGATTGAAAATTTTTTTAATGTAAAAGTAAAAGCTATAAATAGTCACATACCTCCTGAAAAAAAAAAAAAAGTAGGTCCAATTACAGGACATTCCGTACGATATAAACGAATGATTATCACACTTCAACCTGGTTATTCTATCCCACTATTTTCAAACAAATAAATTTTTTAATTCTTATCTATCTTATTTATGACTATACGTTTATACAAAGCCTATACTCCAGGCACACGAAATCGTTCTGTATTAGGTTTTGAAGAAATTGTTAAATCCAACCCTCAAAAAAAACTAACTTTTCGACAACATAATAAACAAGGCCGTAATAATCAAGGAATTATTACTAGCCGTTATAGAGGAGGAGGTCACAAACGTTTATATCGTCAAATTGATTTTCGACGAAATAAAAAAGATATTTTGGGCAAAATTTCAACAATTGAATATGATCCAAATCGTAGTGCAAATATTTGTCTTGTACATTATGAAGATGGAGAAAAAAGATATATTTTACATCCTCGCGGAATAAAAATTGGAGATACAATTATTTCTAGTAATGAAGCTCCTATTTTAATAGGAAATGCCTTACCTTTGAGTGCGGTTTGAATTATTTATTTACGTAATTGGAAAAATCCAAGTAGATTTACAGTAAAATCTATAAATCTGTCACTAATTCAGTAATAAAAATAAAATTATTACTTTAAACCTTTAAGGGAAACTAAAAAGGAACAATAGCTTGTGATATAGTTTTTTATTCACATAATTTAATATTCAAATAAAAAACTTAAAGATATTCTAATATGGAGAAACTTTTATTTTAATTTAAGCATATAAAATATTGGCAACACTTGTTTATAATTTTTTTTTTACTAAATAAAAAAAGCAAGTTAATCACATTCAAATTGATGGTCAAAGGCAATTTTGAAACTATAATGTGATTTTTATTAATAAAAAAAGTGAGCCTCCTAAGTTATTATTAAACAAAAAAATGTTGACGTAAATTTATAAAGTCATTCATTCTAATGCTATACAAAAAAGTACGTTAGATGATGAAAAAACTAGGATGTAAATTATAATAATTAACTAAATAACTATTAAATATATACATCTAGAAAGCTGTATGCCTTGAGAAAGGCTTGTACAGTTTGGGAAGAGACTCTTTCTTTATATAAAAAATTTATAAAAAAATTAAAGTCTACTTCAACCAACATGCCTTTAGGTACTGTTATACATAATATAGAAATAACACCTGGTAAAGGTGCACAATTAGTAAGAACTGCTGGAGCTGTAGCTAAACTCATAGCAAAAGAAGGTTATTTAGCTACTTTACGATTACCTTCTGGTGAAGTTCGTTTAGTATCTCAAAACTCGTTAGCAACAATTGGACAAATAGGAAATGTTGATGCTAATAATAAAAGTATTGGTAAAGCAGGGTCTAAAAGGTGGTTAGGGAAACGCCCTAAAGTAAGAGGTGTTGTTATGAATCCCATAGACCATCCACATGGAGGTGGTGAAGGCCGAGCTCCTATTGGAAGAAAAAAACCATTAACTCCATGGGGTCGTACTACACTTGGAAACAGAACTCGAAAAATTAAAAAGTATAGTGATCCTCTAATTTTACGTCGTCGTAAAAATGGATAATTAATTTTTAAACAAAAAAACCTAAAAAAACATATATAAAAACAGAAGGTAGTTGGCAATGACACGTTCACTAAAAAAAGGCCCATTTGTAGCTGACCATTTATTAAAAAAAATTGAAAATCTTAATTTAAAAAAAGAAAGAAAAATTATAGTAACTTGGTCTCGCGCCTCCACTATTGTCCCAACAATGATTGGTCATACTATTGCTGTTCATAATGGACAAGAACATTTACCTATTTATATAACAGATCGTATGATAGGGCACAAATTAGGAGAATTTGCACCTACCCGAAATTTTCGAGGACATGCAAAAAGTGATAAAAAATCTCGTCGTTAATTAGGAGGTAAGGCTTAATGAAATCTACCAAATCAGATTTAGAAGTACGAGCTTTAGCTAAACATATACGTATGTCTGCTCATAAAGCGCGAAGAGTAATTAATCAAATTCGTGGTCGTTCATATGAACAAGCACTTATGATATTAGAATTTATGCCTTATCGAGCATGTTATCCCATATTACAGCTAGTTTCATCAGCAGCCGCAAATGCAAGTCATAATTTAAATTTACCTAGATCCAATTTAATTATAAGTGAAGCTAAAGTGGATGAAGGTGCTGTTTTAAAAAGATTTCAACCTAGAGCTCAAGGAAGAGGATATCCTATTCATAAACCTACTTGCCATATAACCATTGTAGTAAAAAATAAAAATCAATAAAAAATTTTATGTTAATATTATTTAGAAAGGAAAAAAAGCATGGGACAAAAAATTAACCCACTTGGTTTTCGCCTTGGTGTGACTCAAAGTCATAATTCTTACTGGTTTGCACAACCAAAAAATTATTCTAAACTTCTTCAAGAAGACCAAAAAATACGATATTGTATTGAAAATTATGTATATAAAAATATAAGAAATTCTTCTAATTATGGAGGAATTGCACGTATTGAAATTAAAAGAAAAACAGACTTAATTCAGGTTGAAATACATACAGGGTTTCCTGCTTTATTAGTAGAAAACCGTGGCCGTGGTATTGAACAATTAAAAACAGATGTACAAACTATTTTAACTCCCGGAGATCGTAAACTTCGTATGACTTTAACAGAAATAACAAAACCATACGGAGAACCAAATATTCTTGCTGAATATATTGCTTTACAATTAGAAAGTCGAGTTGCTTTTAGAAGAACAATGAAAAAAGCTATTGAATTAGCTAAAAAAACAAATATAAAAGGTATTAAAATACAAATTGCAGGGCGTCTTAATGGTGCTGAAATTGCTCGTGTAGAATGGGCTAGAGAAGGAAGAGTTCCTTTACAAACTATTCGAGCTAAAATTGATTACTGTTATTACCCAGCTCAAACTATTTATGGAGTATTAGGAATAAAAATTTGGATATTTCAAGATAAAAAATAATTTTTATTTTTAAAATCGAAATTTTAAATATTTAATTTGGTTTTATTTTTATTATTTTAAAGATTTATTTATAATTTTATTACCATTTCAAAAAAGTTGTTATGCTTAGTGTGCGACTCGTTAAAATCCATGTTTTTTTTTTAAATAAAAAAAAAAACGCGATGAATTCTAGTATAAACTAGAAATTAATTCTTTACTTTTTATTAAAATACATTATTGAATAAATAAATCAAAAAAATTTATTTAAACTCTTTTTTCATAAAAAATATTTATGAAGCAAAAAAGCATTTTCTATTTGAAAAAAAAATTAATAATATAAAAGTCGTATGGTTAAATTTAATAAAAAAAATAACAGTGTAACCAAACAAAAATTTATTTAAAAAAAATTAATTTAACAAAAGTTTTTCTTCAAAAAAGACTAAGAAAGTTGGCGATGAATACTAAAAAAACTTCACTGTATAAAAAAACCTAAACGCATATTTGAAAGTAATGAAAACGATGAAATCTATAATTAAATAATTGGTAAATAAATTTAATTAGTAGCTAGGATGGCGAAAAAAACGATATAAAAAAAATATATAAACTTAACCATAATTTTTTTAAATCAACATTAAATAAGTTAATATTCGCCCGTGAAATTTTAATATTAAAGTATTAATAAAACTCAATTATTTTATTATTATTATTAAAATTATTATTTTTTTAATAAATGAATAAAAATTTTTATTCAAAAAACTAAAAATATTTAATAATCTATTTATTCACGAGAAGCCGGATGAAAAAAAACTTTCATGTCCGATTTTGAAGTAGAGACAAAAATCGACTATAACCCTAAAAGAACAAAATTTCGTAAACAACATAGAGGGAGGATGAAAGGAATATCTACTCGAGGTAATTCTATTTGTTTTGGTAAATTTGCCCTTCAAGCACTTGAACCCGCTTGGATTACATCTAGACAAATAGAAGCAGGACGACGAGGAATTACTCGTTACGCACGGCGTGGTGGAAAACTATGGATCCGTATATTTCCAGATAAGCCTATTACTATGCGACCTGCGGAAACTCGTATGGGTTCAGGAAAAGGATCACCAGAATATTGGGTATCTGTTGTTAAACCAGGGAGAATACTTTATGAAATAAGTGGAGTACCAGAAACAGTGGCTAGAGCGGCTATGAAAATTGCTGCTTACAAAATGCCTATACGTACTCAATTTATTACTAGTACAATTATACAAAAAATAAATAAAGAAATTTCAATAGAGTAATTTGTTAACTAAAAACACACAATAATTTTATAAATAACTAAAATTAGTAATATTTTTTTCTTAATTATATCCCCCCTTAAATTTAATTAAAATGTTTTACGGGGGGTTAAAACAACCAAATGATTCAACCTCAAACTTATTTAAATGTAGCTGATAACAGTGGAGCGCGAAAATTAATGTGTATACAAATTTTAGGCGCAAGTAATCGGAAATATGCACATATTGGTGATATAATTATTGCCGTAGTTAAAGAAGCTGTGCCAAATATGCCCTTAAAAAAATCAGAAATAGTTCGAGCAGTAGTTGTACGAACTTGTAAAGAACTTAAAAGGAAAAACGGAACTATTATACAATTTGATGATAATGCTGCCGTTGTTATTAATCAAGAAGGAAATCCTAAAGGAACACGTGTATTTGGTCCTGTTGCACGAGAATTACGAGAATATAATTTTACTAAAATAGTTTCATTAGCTCCTGAAGTTTTATAAAAATTATTATAAACAACTAAAATCATAATTTTTATTAAATACTTCAATTTTTCATATACTTTTAGTTGTTTATAATAATTTTTTATATTTTTTTTACAATATTTTTTCATCTATAAACATATTTTTATAATTAATATTTTACATTTTTATTATTTTTTATTTTAAACTACTTTTATTTTAAAATTAGCAAAAAAATTTCTAAAAAACTAAAATTATTTTTTTGTCTTAAAAACTTTTTTAATTTTTTTTAAAAAGTTTATTTATATTAATAGTAAAAAGGAGTTTTCATGGGTAACGATACCATTGCTAATATGATTACATCTATAAGAAATGCAAATTTAGAAAAAACAAAAACAGTTCAAATACCAACAACTAATATTACTAAAAATATTGGAAGAATTTTATTACAAGAGGGTTTTATACAAAATTTTAGAGAACATCAAGAAAATAAAAATTCTTTTTTAACTCTTACTCTAAAATACCAAGGAAGAAAAAAAAAACCTTACATAACAACTTTAAGACGCATTAGCAAACCAGGTTTAAGAATGTATTCAAATCATAAAGAAATTCCAAGAGTTTTAGGTGGGATGGGAATTGTTATTCTTTCAACGTCTCAAGGAATTATGACAGATCGAGAAGCACGAGAAAAACAAGTTGGGGGAGAAATTTTATGTTATGTATGGTAATTTATTTACACTTTATTTAGATATTTTAAGTAGGAAAATCTTTGTAAATAAAAAAGCTAGCTAGTACTATATTTCTGAACGTTAGTTAAATTAAAAAAGGAGATTTTCCCTTTAATGAAGAAACAAAATTTAATTGAGATGGAAGGTATAGTTACTGAATCACTTCCTAATGCAATGTTTCGAGTTTGTTTAGACAATGGATGTGAAGTTTTAACTCATATTTCAGGAAAAATTCGACGAAATTATATAAGAATATTACCAGGAGATCGAGTTAAAGTAGAATTAAGCCCTTATGATTTAACTAAAGGACGTATAACTTATCGTCTTCGTGCTAAATCTCAAAATAGTTAAATTTTTTTGAAAATAAATAACAAAAATAGAATAAATTAAAACCTTAATATAAAAAATACTTTTTTACTTTTTATATTATAGAGCAAAATAAAATAGGGAATATTAAAATGAAAATTCGTGCTTCTGTTCGAAAAATTTGTGATAATTGTCGATTAATTCGTAGACGAAAACGAATTATGGTAGTTTGTTCTAATCCAAAACATAAACAAAGACAAGGATAACTTTTTATTCAATTTATATTGAATAAAAAACAAAAAAAATTTAATTTCACTTATTTCTATTTAAATATTTTTTTTTAAACAATTAAATATTTTTATTAAACTATATTAAATTTTTATACAAACTAAATAAACAATAACAATTATGCCAAAATTAGTAAAAAAAATTAGTTTACGTAAAGGTAAACGTAGAATACCTAAAGGAGTTATTCATATTCAAGCAAGTTTTAATAATACCATTGTTACTGTAACAGATATACGTGGGCAAGCTGTTTCTTGGTCTTCTGCAGGTGCTTGTGGTTTTAAAGGAACAAAAAAAAGTACACCTTTTGCGGCTCAAACTGCAGCTGAAAATGCTATTCGCGTTTTAATTGATCAAGGTATGAAACAAGCAGAAGTTATGATTAGTGGTCCTGGTCCAGGACGAGATACGGCGCTACGAACTATTCGTAGAAGTGGTATTATTTTAAATTTTGTTCGTGATGTAACTCCTATGCCCCATAACGGGTGTAGACCTCCAAAAAAAAGACGTGTATAAAAAAAATTGTAAATATATATATATATAAAACCTTTTTTAACAAAATTTCAACTAAATAAAAAAGTTTCCGTTAAATTAAGATAATAATCAATTTAAATTTTTTTTTACTAGTAAAAAAAAATTTAAATTAAATGCTTTAAAAAATATTTTTAATAATTTTATTTAAAAAAATTAATTGTAATTTAACTAACTAATTACATTAAAATTAGTTTTAATTAATTATTATTGAGAGAGGACTTAGTTTAAACTAAGTCCTCTCTCAATAATAATTAATAGTAAAATTCTAAAATTTATTTATTATTTTATTATTCAACTTTTTATCTTTTTTTTTTTTCAGTTTAAAAAAGACCTAAAGTTAATGATTTATCAATTGGCAAAGCTGCTCCAATACCTAACCAAAGAGATACTGCAGTACCAATTAAAAAAACTGTTGTTGCTACTGGGCGACGAAAAGGATTTTGAAATTTATTTACATTTTCTAAAAAAGGAACTGTTAATAATCCCGCAGGTACTGCGGCCATTAATAGAACACCTAATAATTTATTAGGAACTGTACGAAGTATTTGAAAAACAGGAAAAAAATACCACTCAGGTAATATTTCCAAAGGAGTGGCAAAAGGATTTGCTGGTTCACCAATCATTGAAGGTTCTAAAACAGCTAAACCTACACTACATGCAATTGTACCTAAAATAACAACTGGAAAAATATACAAAAGATCATTAGGCCAAGCAGGTTCGCCGTAATAATTATGTCCCATTCCCTTAGCTAATTTAGCACGTAATACAGGATCACTTAAATCAGGTTTTTTTGTTATTAGGATAGGATATTAAAAAAAAAGAAATATATTCCCCCTAAAGAATTGGACATGAATTTTTTATTCATCCAACTCAAACTAATTTATCTAAATAATAAAAAAATTTATTAATTTTTTTTATGAATTAACTCAACTACATAAAATAACTTAAATAAATTTTATTTAATAAAAAAGTTTAAAATCCAAGTAAGCTTTTTTCTTATTCTAATTAATATTCTTTTTAATATGCTTTTTGGATAGTCTTATTTTTTGTAAATTTTTTTAATAATTAAAAATGTATATATTTACTTAAAATTAACTTGTTAATCTATTAACTTCTTTTTCATTAGACCTTTTTTTTTACTCCCATGATTTTTTTTATTCTAAAACTCAAAAGAAATGAATGTAGTTTTTTTATCATTTTATTTATATAGTATAAAGAAATATATATCTATATTTTATATAAATATATTTTTTCATTTATTAAAATTTATGAAGCCTATTTTTAAATTTATTAGATCATAGAAAAAATTGTATTTAAAACAAAATTTTTTACCCAAGTTTTTTTATTTCATACTTTGTTATAATTTGGAATAACAACACATTTTTTTTTTTATTTTTATAATCAATGTGGTAGATTTAAGAAAAAACCTACATAGTTTAATAATTAATTCAAGTCACACACTCCCATAATTAAATTTTTCTCAAAAAATAAAAAAATATATATATTTTATTTGAAATTTTTATTTAAATAAAATATAAACAATCCATAATTTTTTAATTTTAATTCTTTTAAAAAAATTTATGGCAATAAAGAGCTTTAGTTTATAATAAATTTTTTATTATTAAAATTTTTTAATGTTATAAATTTTTGTTAAAAATAATATTCTAATGATTTATAAAGGACCTGAAATACCTTGTTTACGAATCATTAAAAAATGCATTAACATAAAAACCGCAGTTAAAAGAGGTAATACAAAAGTATGTAAACTATAAAAACGAGTTAATGTAGATTGACCTACACTAACACTTCCACGTAATAATTCTACTAACGGCGATCCTATAACAGGAATAGCGTCAGGTACACCTGTTACAATTTTAACAGCCCAATAACCAATTTGATCCCAAGGTAAAGAATAACCAGTTACACCAAACGAAACTGTTAAAACTGCTAAAATAACACCAGTAACCCAAGTTAATTCACGAGGTTTTTTAAAACCTCCTGTAAGATAAACACGAAATATATGTAAAATCATCATTAAAACCATCATACTCGCCGACCACCGATGAATTGATCGAATTAACCAACCAAAATTTACTTCAGTCATTATATATTGAACAGAAGCAAAAGCTTCAGTAACAGTTGGACGATAATAAAAAGTCATAGCAAATCCAGTTGCTACTTGTACTAAAAAACAAGTTAAAGTAATACCGCCTAAACAATAAAATATATTGACATGAGGAGGTACATATTTACTAGTAATATCATCAGCAATTGCTTGAATTTCAAGGCGTTCTTCAAACCAATCGTAAACTTTATTGAAATAGAAATACTTATATATATTTCTTCTCTAAAAACCGTAAATGATAATTTTTTTTTGTACGGCTTAAATGTAAAAAATATACATAAATTCTAGATATATATGTATAATTATTTATTATTTTATCTCAAGTTAGCTTTTTTTATATTAACTGCTTTTTTGAGAAATCTTTTCCTTAAATTTTTCTTTTGATTTTTTATTAAATATTTTTAATAAAATAAGATTATCCAAAGATTTTCTTGTTTGAAATTTAATAAAAATAACTAAACTTTAGATTTTTACTTTATTCCGATGACTAAAAAAAATATAATAAGTAAATAATTTTTTATATCCATTTGAATTTTAATTAAATAAAAAAATTTCAATTTGGTAACGAAATAGAATTAGTAAATTAAAAAAAAATTAATCATAGTTTAGTTTAAATAAAAATATTAATAAATATTTTTATTAAATTTTATGCTTTAAATGTTTTATTTATAAACACTTAATAAAATAAAATAATCTTTTTTTTTAGATTAACAATTTTTTTGTATTTTTTCATTTCATTTTTTTAAACAAGTCGCACACCCATAATCCATAAATCCTTTAATTAATTGATTACACGATTAAACTACCTTTACTAAAATTCTTGTTTTTCATTTTATAAAAAATGATATTAAAAGGGTTCAATAAAAAAGTTTAAACTTTTTTATTGAACCCTTTTAAGTTATTACCAACTTACAGGAACTCCATCTAATAATACCGAAGAATTATAAAGTTCAAGAATAATAACTAAAAAAACTGCAAATAATCCCATTGCAATGCCCATTAAAGGTGTTGTGCCCCATCCAGGAGCAACTTTACCATATTCTGAATTAAGTGGTTTTAATATATCCCCTAAACCACTTCGTTTTCCTTTTGTTTTAGGAGTATCGTCAATAATTTGTGTAGCCATAAAATTTTATTGCATTAGTTGAGATTTGTTAACTTTGTGTACTATTATATTAATTAAAAATAAACCATTCTTTTGGGATTACTTAAAAATGGAAACTGCAACATTAGTCGCTATATTTATATCGTGTTCACTCGTGAGTTTTACTGGTTATGCTCTTTATACAGCTTTTGGACAACCCTCTAAAAATCTTAGAGATCCTTTTGAAGAGCATGAAGATTAATTTAATCGTTAAAGACCTTCCCTAAACTATTAATAGTTTAGGGAAGGTCCATCATTTTTTTTTTTATTTTTCTAAAAAACTAGAGAAAAGTGAAAAAAAAAATTATTTTTTTTCTTTAGTTTGAATTGTAGGCGGTTCACGAAAAAAAATAGCAAAAAAAATTATTCCTAAAGTGCCTACTAATAAAAATGTATAAACCAATGCTTCCATAGATTTTATTATAAGTGAGAAGTATGGAGATAGCTTTCGTACTAATTGAAAATAAATTTTATTTAAAAAAAAGTTGAAAAAAAAAACATTATATATATATATATATAGTTATATATATAGTTTTTTTATAAAAAAATAAGAAAAAACCTTATTAAATTAATTTAAACTATTTGTCTTTTAGTAGTAGGGTCTCCTAATTTCTGAAATGCTCCAAATTCAACTTGCGCATCTAAATCCGGATCAATACCAGCAAAAACGTCTCTAAATAAAGTTCTCGCACCATGCCAAATATGACCAAAAAAGAAAAGAAGAGCAAAAGTAGCATGACCAAAAGTAAACCAACCTCTTGGACTACTTCGAAAAACACCATCTGATTTTAAAGTAGCACGATCAAATTCAAAAATTTCACCTAATTGAGCACGTCGAGCATATTTTTTTACTGTAGCTGGATCACTAAAACTTACTCCGTCAAGCTCACCACCATAAAATTCAACAGTTACACCAACTTGTTCAACACTATATTTAGATTCAGCTCTTCTAAAAGGAACATCAGCTCTAACAATTCCTTCTTCATCTACTAAAACTACTGGAAAAGTTTCAAAAAAAGTAGGCATACGACGAACAAAAAGTTCATGTCCTTCTCTATCTTTAAAGACAGCATGCCCTAACCAACCAACAGCTATTCCATCTCCATTATCCATAGCACCTGCTCTAAATAACCCACCTTTAGCTGGATTATTACCAATGTAATCATAAAAAGCTAATTTTTCTGGGATTTTAGACCACGATTCAGATAAACTAAGATTTTCACTTTTAGTAGCACGAATTCGTCGATCTATTTCTTGTTGAAAAAAACCTTGATCCCATTGATAACGAGTTGGACCAAATAATTCTACTGGAGTTGCAGCAGAACCATACCACATAGTTCCAGCAACAACAAAAGCAGCAAAAAATACAGCAGCGATACTACTAGATAAAACTGTTTCAACATTTCCCATACGTAATCCTTTATATAATCGTTGGGGAGGTCGAACACTTAAATGAAATAAACCTGCTAATATACCTAAAATACCTGCTGCAATGTGATGAGAAGCTATTCCTCCTGGAACAAAAGGATCAAAGCCTTCAGCCCCCCAAGCTGGAACTACAGGTTGTACTTTTCCAGTTAATCCATAAGGATCAGATACCCATATACCAGGACCAAATAAACCTGTTACATGAAAAGCTCCAAATGCAAAACATAAAACTCCTGATAAAAATAAATGAATTCCAAAAATTTTAGGTAAATCTAAAGAAGGCTTTCCTGTACGTTCATCACGGAATAACTCTAAATCCCAATATACCCAATGCCAGATTGCTGCTAAAAATAACAATCCTGATAATACAATGTGTACTGCAGCTACACCTTCATAACTCCAAAGACCTGCGTTATTTATAGTTTCTCCAGTAATACTCCAACCCCCCCACGATTTTGTTATTCCTAAGCGAGTCATAAATGGTATAACAAACATACCTTGTCTCCACATTGGATCAAGAATAGGATCAGAAGGATCAAAAACAGCTAATTCATATAACGCCATAGACCCAGCCCATCCGGAAACTAAAGCTGTATGCATTAAATGTACAGCAATTAAACGACCAGGATCATTTAAAACAACAGTATGAACACGATACCAAGGCAAACCCATGGAAATACCCCTTTCTCAAAGAGAATTAGAGACTATGTAACTTTTTTGCATTAATTAATAACTATACTATGATGAAATTAATTGAACTTAAAAAAAAATTTTCAATTTCAATAAAAATTTTTTTTTTATTTATAAATTGTATATAATATATATTATTAAAATTATATATAATAATGATAATATTATTAAAAAAATATAATATAATCTTCTTAATAACATTATAAACTAATTTTTTATTTATTAGCTACTTTTTTTTTTATTTTTATTTTAAGTGTTGTTATATATTTATTTTAAGTAAAATAAAATGCCCATTGGTGTTCCAAAAGTGCCTTTTAGGCTTCCAGGAGAAGAAGATGCTGTTTGGATTGACGTATAGTGCGTTTATTAAACATATTTGGTTATATGGAAATTTTCCATCATCTTTTATTTAATTTAGATGTTTTTATTTCATTTTAAAGTTAATAAATTATTAAAACTTTAATAGCATGGCATAATCTTAAATTTTATTAAATAAATTCTTTTTCTATGGTTAGTCAACAAAAAAAAAGTTTTACATTTCGTTAAAGATTTCAATTAAAAATTAAAATCTAATTAAATTAAATAAGTAAAAATTTATTTTAAAATTTAACAAAAAAGAAAAAAAGAATAAATTATCTTTTATATGTAAGAAAATTTAACTAATTTTTACCGAACTAGATTATAAACCTAAAGATATAACTAAAAACCGTTTGTAAAAAAAAAATATAAAAAAGTATATTTTTAAATAAAAAAAAATTTTATTAAATATATTAACGAATGATTTGTTTAATAAATTTTTTAGAAAAGTGATAAAAGATGAACTTAAATTATTAAACTTAGTAACAGTAATAATAAAAAAATAGTAAAAAAAACTATTTTTTTTCAACTGTTTAAGCTGTATTGGGCGAATAAAAAAGCTAGTACAGTTATAAAAAAACAAATTAATAAATTTTATTATAGCAATCGACTTTATAGAGAAAGATTACTTTTTTTAGGTCAACATGTAGATGATGAAATTGCAAATCAACTAATTGGAATTATGATGTACTTAAATGGAGAAGATGAAAGTAAGGATATGTATTTGTATATTAATTCTCCTGGTGGAGCTGTATTAGCAGGAATATCCGTTTACGATGCTATGCAATTTGTAGTTCCAGATGTTCATACAATTTGTATGGGATTAGCGGCTTCAATGGGATCATTTATATTAACTGGAGGCGAAATTACTAAACGTATAGCGTTACCCCACGCTTTGCGGCTTTGCTTTTTTTTAATAAATTAAAAAATGTATACACCTAATTACTAAACAAAAAGGTAATAATAGCATGACATAAAAAAGCTTAATAAAAATTTTTTAATAAACATATTTAAGATTAAAATAATAAAAAGAAATATATATATATTTCTTTTTTATTTATTTCAGTGTTATAAATTATTATTCTATTTAATTATTTATTAAATAAAAAAACTTAAATTTTAACTAAAATGAATTTTAGTTATATTAAAAAAAAACTTTGGCAGTGTTTTATGCAAAAAAAAAATAAAGCAACAGAACCATAATAGTATTTAAAAAAAAAAAATGGTATATAAATTAAAATTATGAAATCTATTAGCAAAAGTTTCTTTTAATAAATTTTTTTGTGTCTTTTTTTTTCAAAAAATATTATATTAATTTATTTTTAGAGCTGTATACATTAAAATATGTTTGTACAGTTCATAACTTTGATTATATCAAAAAAACTAGGGTGATGATTCATCAACCTGCTAGTTCTTATTACGATGGTCAAGCAGGAGAATGTATGATGGAAGCAGAAGAAGTACTAAAACTTCGTGATTACATTACTAGAGTTTATGTCCAAAGAATAGGTAAACCTTTATGGCTTATTTCTGAAGATATGGAAAGAGATGTTTTTATGTCAGCAAAAGAAGCAAAAACATATGGTATTGTTGATGCTGTTGCTATAGAAAATACCTAACTTTTTTAATTTTTTCTTAAATCCTTTTATTCTATATTAAATAATTTTATTATATATTTCTAAATATATTTATAAATAAAAAATATATATATATTTTAAGGTTAAAATAAATTTAAACCAAAACATTCTGCATATAATTAAAAATGCCTACGATTCAACAGTTGATTAGAAATAGAAGACAACCAATAGAAAATAGAACAAAATCTCCAGCCCTTCGCGGATGTCCTCAACGAAGAGGAGTTTGTACTAGAGTATATGTGCGACTTGTTATGATTAAAAACTTTTAAATAATACAAAAGATTCAATATAGCAGAAGAGCCTTTTTTTTTAGAAATGATTAATCAATTATTTATTTAGTAAATAAATAAAATTTATGACTTTTATTGGTGCAAACCCAGTTAGTTATTTTAATGTAAGCTAAAAAAGCAAAGTTTCAATACTATTTATTCATGTATTAAGCGAAAAAAAAAATACAATTAAAAAAAATTTATACATATGTATAATTGCAAAAACGGAATAATAAGGTTAGCTGCTCAGCAAACGATTAAAATAAAATATCGTTACTATTAAATAAAAAATAAAAAAATTTTGTTTTTTATTTAGTTAAAAAATGAAAGCTAAAATTTGAAATTATATAAATTACAAATAACATATTTAAATTTAAAAAGCTTCGGTATATAAAAAGAACCTCACCGTTGAAGAAAAAGCCATAGAAACAATGAAACCCATAATTTTTCTTATTTTAAGGTCCTATTCTTTTACTAATAAGAAGGTTTTGTTACCAAAAAAAATTATGATTAGGAAGGTTAAAGTAGCAAAAGCCATTAGATTTTTTCTTTTCTACACTAGAAAAAGTAGTTTTTTTATCAATAATAAAAAATAATTTTATGTATAAAACTAACATATACATATATATTTTTTTATGATTAATTAAATAACAACAAATAATAAAAAACAAATATATATTTTTTTATTAATAATAAAATATATATATATATATTAGTTTAACTAAACTTCTATTTTTAATAAAATTTTTTTATTTTTTAATCAAAATCAATCAGTAATTTATGAGAGTAGATACCAATGACTAGAGTTAAACGTGGATATGTAGCTCGAAAACGACGAAAAAATATTTTTACACTTACATCAGGATTTCAAGGGGCTCATTCAAAATTATTTCGAACAGCTAATCAACAAGGGATGCGAGCATTAGCTTCTTCATATCGAGATAGAAGTAAACGAAAAAGAGATCTTCGTCGGTTATGGATTAGTCGAATTAACGCCGCAGCCCGAAGTAATGGACTTTCTTATAATAAATTAATTCAAAATTTATATCAAAATCAAGTACTTTTAAATCGAAAAGTACTTGCACAAATAGCTTTATTAGACAATAATTGTTTTTTTACAATATTAAAAAAAGTTAATGAATCTTAAAAAAATAAAACAATTTTTTAAATAAAAAAGGCTTCCCTGGAGTAATGGAATTTCCAGGGAAGTTAAGAAAAAAAAAAACTTATTAAAAATACAAAAGTTTTTAGTAAAAAAAAAAGAAAAAAAGAAAATTAATTTTCATTATTTAAAAAAGGTAATAACGCTAAAACCCGAGCTCGTTTAATTGCAATAGTCATTAAACGTTGTTGTTTTGAAGTCAATCTAGTCATTCGTCTAGATAAAATTTTTCCTTGTTCACTAATAAATCTACGAAGTAAATTTATATTTTTATAATCTATAATTTCACCTGATCTAATTGGTGGCAAACGTCTACGAGAAGATCGTTTAGATTTGTTTATAGTTTGTTTCATAAATACTATTTATTTTTTTATTTCTTTGTGAATAGTATGCTTATTACAATAAGAACAAAATTTTTTTAATTCTAATCGAATAGGTGTATTACGACGATTTTTTTGAGTAGTATATCTAGAAACACCTAATTTTTTTTTTTCATTATTTTGAGCACAATTAGTACATTCTAAAGTAATTGTTACTCTTACATCTTTATTTTTAGCCATAATACTGTTTATTTTGAATATTAAATCTCTAAAATTTATAAAATATTTTTAAAAATATTAGCAATTAAATTTAAATTTTTTAACGAATTATAATAATAATAAAAAACAAAAAAAATTATTATTGTTATTTTTAAATAAAAATTTTTTATATTTAATAGATTTTATTTAGAAAAAAGGAAGAATTAAGGCATCTGGGAAAAAACGATTAATTTCTATCAATAAACCAGCTAAAAATCCAAACCATAAAGTAGCTAATACGGGTGCTGTAGAAAGATATGTTTTAACATCTTGCATTGTGGGTCTCCTTATATGTACATATTTAGTAAATTTCAAATAAATTAATAAAACTGTTTATATTTTTTATAATTAACTTTTTCTTTATAAAAATAAAAAAAAATTGAATTAAATAAAAAATACATTTATATTTTTTTATTTAATTCAATTTTTTTTATTTTAAATACTAGTTTTTTTATAAAAAAATAATATATATATAATATATATATAGATATTATATATATATATATAATTTTTATTTATATACCTAGATATATACATTTATATATTTCTATTTTATTTAGTAAAATAATTAAATTTTTTTTTTAAATAAAATTATTACAAAATAAATAAAAAATGTAGGCAAAACATAATAAATAATATACAATTAAAATAAAGAAAAAATTAATAATAAAAATGGGAGGGATGTAGCGCAGTTTGGTAGCGCGTTTGTTTTGGGTACAAAATGCCGCAGGTTCGAATCCTGTCATCCCTACCCGAAAATAAAGTAATAAAAAATGAATTATAGTAATTTTAAACTACTTTATTTTTTTCTTTATAAATAAATAAAAAATAATAATATTATTTATTATCTTTGTTTATTTATAAGCGCTCTTAGTTCAGCCCGGTAGAACGCAGGTCTCCAAAACCTGATGTCGTAGGTTCAAATCCTACAGAGCGTGATCTGTTGAAATAAATATTTCATTAAAGATCTAATTGATCACCACGTCGATATTGTAAGTAAGCAGTTACAAATAAGCCAGCTAAAGTTATTGGAATTAATCCTAGGACAATTCCAGACAATAACGCTTCAACCATTTTTTATTTAAATAAAAAAATATTTAAGTTAGAAATTAACTAAATTTATTATTAATCTCAAAGTTAACTTAATTGAGAAATACAATAAAATTGATTAGACCTGAAAAGTTGTTATTTTCTTTTTAGTTTTTTAGATAAGTTGTATTTTATTTAAACCAATAAATAAAACTAATGCTGAAATTAAAGCCGCAAACAAAAATACAAAATAACTAATTATAGTAAGCATAAAAAAATCCTAATCACAATATAACAAATTTAGTATACATCTTTGTAAAACAATTACCTAAATTTTTTATTATTTATCTTTTTATTAGTTACAAGTAATTATACATATAACATTAGTTTTATTTTAAAAATGTTTTTTTTCTAATAGCAAATGTAACTAATTTTACAATTTTTTCTGAACAATTTTTTTTATTTAAAAACTAATTAATTTACTATTATGTTGTATTGTTTTATATTAAAAATAAAATTTCAATTTATTTGTAGTAATTTTTTTAATTTTTAAAAAATATCTATACGTTTTAGCAGTATTTTTTTTTCTTTTTTTTTTTACTTTTTTTATTAAAAAAAATATTAAATATAAAATAAGTTTTAAGTAGTAAAAATAGTTTTTTTATATATGAGATTTACTATATTACTTTTTACTATAAATATTTAGTAATTTTTATTTATAATAATTAATAATATTTTATTTAATTTGCAAAATTAGAACAATTTAAATTAGTATAATATTGTAAAGAACTATTATATTTTACATAATAAATAAATATTTTTATAAAATATTTATTAACTTAACAAAAAGTATTAAAAAAAAGAAAAAAATTTTTGTTTTTTTCTCTTTTTTTATTTTATTTGTCTTGCTGAGCTAAAACAACCCTAGATATACTGATTTAGTATGCTTCAAAAATACCTTTGGTATAACATTGATAATCTAATAAGGCTAACAAATTTTTAATATGTTTTAATATTTTTTTATAGCCTTTACAAATATATATATGGAGCTAAGCATGTCTGGAAATACAGGAGAGCGCCCTTTTGCTGATATTATTACTAGTATTCGATATTGGGTAATTCACAGCATTACTATACCATCTTTATTTATTGCAGGTTGGTTATTTGTTAGTACAGGTTTAGCTTATGATGTTTTTGGAAGTCCTCGACCAAATGAATATTTTACAGAAAGCCGGCAAGAAGTGCCTTTAATTACTGGTCGTTTTAATTCACTAGAACAAGTTGATGAATTTACTAGATCTTTTTAGGAGGTATCAATGACTATCGACAGAACTTATCCAATTTTTACAGTTAGATGGCTAGCCGTTCATGGTTTAGCTGTACCTACAGTATTTTTTTTAGGAGCAATATCAGCAATGCAATTTATCCAACGATAAATTTAAATGATAAATTTTATTTATAATGTAAAGCTATGACACAACCAAACCCAAACAAACAAAGTGTAGAATTAAATCGTACTAGCCTCTATTGGGGTTTGTTATTGATTTTTGTATTAGCTGTTTTATTTTCTAATTATTTTTTTAATTAATTAAAACAGAAATTTCTTTGCCTTATTTGGAATGAATTGACATTTTTAATATTTATAACTGTTATTTTAGTTTAAGTTTTAACTAGATAATAAATTTGAAAAAGGGAGTATACAATAAATGGCAAATACCACCGGAAGAATTCCTTTATGGTTAATAGGTACTGTAGCTGGTATTCTTGTAATTGGCTTAGTAGGTATCTTTTTTTATGGCTCCTATTCTGGATTAGGCTCATCTTTATAAAAATGTAATTTTTAAATAAATATATAAAATATATAATTAAGCATAAAAAAAAAAGAAAAAAAAAATAATTATTTTTTTAATTAATTAATCTTTTTTAATTCTTATCGATATTTATATAATTGAAAATACATTCTGAAATTTTATGCAATAAAATTTCAGAATGTATTTTCAATTGAACAAAACAACACATAATTTAAAAAAAAAAAAACAATTAGTAAAATAAAAATATATAGTAAATTTAAAAATATAACCTAATATATATGTTAATTAATCTACATTTTTAAAATCGAAATAAGAAAAAAAAAAGTTTGCTTTTCAAAACGAGCCATTTTAAAAAGTGTAATAGAAAATTCTATTAAATTTTCACAATAAGCAATATAAGCCATTTTCATATATAATTCATCAGCTTTCCATTTTTTATAATATAAAATGAATTTCAAAAAAAAAGAAAAAAACCATTTTTTTTCTATTTTATTTATTTTTCTTTTTTTTAAATGTTTTGAAAAAAATAATGACATTTTTAATAATTCTTTAGTTTTAATGTTATATATATATTGATTGTCTTTTTTTTTTTTATAACATTTTTTTTCTTTATATAAATAATAAATAGTTTTATTTAATAAACAACTTTGATTAGTAATATTTTTTTCAATATAATTTTTTTTTTCTAATTGAAAACAAAATTTATATTTTTCATTTTTTTTTAAATCTTTACAAAAAAACAAATTATTAAAGTATATTTTATTATAATGTTTATAAAAAAAAACTACCCATTTAGTTAATTGAGATGTATTTTTTACTGTTTGCTGAGTCAAACTTTTTAAATATTTTAATTTTAATGTATAACCTTGATAATTTAAAATTTCTTTTAATAAAGGAAAAAGATAATAATACTCAAAATATTCGATTTCTAAAGAAATTATTATCATATTGTATAAACCTAAAAAACCTAAATTAAATTTCATTATAACAATTATCCATAATAGAAGGAAAAATTTCTATTAATCAAACGCTTTAGCTTTTTTTATTCAAAATTAAAAATTCATTTCTGCTAATTGAACTTTTTCAAATTGTTTCTTTTTAAGTACTAAAAATATTTGTGCTAATATAACTGACGCAAAAAAGACTAAAAGACCTTGAACACGTAATTGATCTTGAAGTACTATTTCTGCATCTCCTTGCCCAAAACCACCTACATTAGGATTATTAGTTAAAGGTTGGTCTGCTTTAATTAATTCACCTTCTGAAATAATAAGTTCTGGTCCTGACGGCACACTATCAACAACTTGACGACCATCTGAATTCTCAATAGTTATTTCATAGCCTCCTTTTTCTTTACGTAAAATTTTACTTACTTTCCCTGTAGTTGAAGCATTATAAACAGTATTATTACTCTTACTTCCATCAGGATAAATTTGTCCTCGTCCTCTATTAGCCCCTAAATAAATAGGATATTTTAAAAAATTAGTTTCTTTATTAATAGAAGGGTCTGGTGAAAGAATAGGAAATACAATTTCACTATATTTTTTACCAGGAACAGGACCAATTACAATAATGTTTTTTTTGTCAGAACTGTAAGGCTGAAAATAAAGATTACCTATTTTTTCTTTCATTTCAGGAGGAATACGGTCTGAAGGTGCTAATTCAAACCCTTTAGGTAAAATAAGTACAGCCCCTACATTTAATGCTCCTTTTTTACCATTAGCAAGAACTTGTTTTATTTGTGTATCATAAGGAATTTTAACAACAGCCTCAAATACAGTATCTGGCAAGATAGACTGAGGAACTTCAATATCTACAGGTTTTTTAGCCAAATGACAGTTAGCGCATACAATCCGTCCAGTTGCTTCTCGAGGGTCCTCATATGCCTGTTGTGCAAAAATTGGATATGCTTCGGAACTAGAGGGCCAAGCTATTATTTTTAGTAGGAGTATGATTGAAATCGATCGAATCACACACTTTTTTATCGAGTAACTAATATTTATATTTTGCATAATTCAATTATTCTTTTTAAAAAAATTCATGAGTAGGATATTTAGCTATACTAGTAATCCTTATTTATAACTCTGCCCATTATAGTAATAATGAAGATGATAAATCAAAAGTATTCTACTCTGCTTTATTAACCTAAAAATGAAAAAAAGTAATTAATAACTTAAAAAAGTCTTTTTTTAGTAAAATTTCTTTTTTTATTCATTCATTGTATGATAAGTGGCTACAATAGAAGGAGATATTCGATTTAAATGACGAAAAATCCAATATTTAAAAACAGTATCTAAAATAACTGGAAAAGTTGAAACAAAACAAGATATTATATGCTTATTATGAGCAAATCCCAAATGTTCGAAAAAAGAACCTATAACTATTTCCCAGCCATGAGGTGAATGAAATCCGATACATAAATCTGTTAATAAAAGAATAAAAAAAGCTTTCATTGTATCACTTAAACTATAAAATAATTCTTGAATCCAAGAATTTAAAATAGTTAACCTTTGTTTACCTAAAACAAAAATAGCACTTACAATAATAAAATAAATGATATCTGTTAGTAACTCTAAAACAGTATTTAAACTAGTTTCGTTATATGTTTTTACTAACTGAATTGTTTTTTTATGAATTTCTATATTAAGATCTTGTGAAAGTAATTCTTTTAACGAATTTACCATTACTTTATCTAACCAAACAAGTTCTTCTATTTGTTGTAGTCGTTTTAATGCTATTTCTTCTTGAAAAGAGTTAAGAAAAATTTGAAATTGATAAGTATTCCACCAAGTTTTAAGCCAAGGTTCTAAAAATAAAAATTTAAAAAAAATAGAAAGTCCCCAGGGAAAAAAAAGTAAAAATAGCATATATTGTAACGAAGCCAAAGCTTGATATCGAGCTATTTGAAAATCTTGAAGAACTAATGAAGTTGATTGTCCTGTTAGTTCTGCTTGAAATCTGGATAAAGTGCGAGTTATCGAACGAGGTACAAGACCTATAGATTCATAAGCTGTTGTAGTAAAATTAATTTTTTCAAAATTAATACAAGATAAAGGAGTTTCTAAATTTTTTTTTTTAAAAAAAGAAAAAAAAGAATAATAATGTTTCCATGTATCTAAATCATTTAAACTAGCTTCAATCCAAGCTAATTTTTTATTCATTTCTCTTATTTCTTTCAAATCATTTTTTATTAAATTATTTGAAAGAAAAAAAAATTTAAAATGAAATTTTTTTTTATAACTAATTATAGTTTTTTTTAATTTATATTTGATTTTTTCTAAAAATTGTTTAGGTGAAAAAAAATATATATTTAAATTTTTTTTTAAAAAATCAAAAAAAGCAAACTGTGGAAATATAACAAATTGTTGAAGAAATTCAAAAAAAACTAAAAAATAATTAATAATTTTATAAAAAAAAGAATTAAAAAAATTTGATATAATCAAGATTAAATTTTTTATAACCTTTAAAAAAACCAAACTAATTCTATACTCTAAAAGACTCCAATATACTATAAATAAACAATTATTTAAATTTGTATTTATATATAACATAACGGCTTGCCAAGATCGTCTCGAAGATAAAATTCTATTTTTATAAGAAATATAATCTTTTTTTATATGTTGTATTTTTTTGCTTGCTTTATAAGCTCTTTCTAAGGAACGATATGGAGTTTTTAATAACCAACAAAAAACTTGTGCACAATATGATTTCATAAATACTACTTAAGAGTCACTAAAATTGTGAAAAAACAATATTAAAGTTTTTTTACTGTAAAAATTAAAAATAATTTTAAATTTTTTATTTCTTTTTTGTTGATTTATTTTAAAGTCCTTCTATAGAAACACGTAAAAATCGAGCTAACTCTGCTGTTTTTTCTTCTATTTCTCTTAAACTTAAATTTTCTCCAATACGTGTTAAAGGAATATCTTGTTGCCCTTTTATTTTCATATAAAGAATTCGCCGAGGATAAATACCTTCTTGAATTTCCATACGTATTCCTTGTATATCTTTCATAAAAAATTTAATAAAAATACGACGATTTTCTCCAGGAAATCCCCAACGAAATAAAGAAACTATTTTTTTTTTTTTATCAAATTTATTATAGCCACTACCTACATTCCATAAAATAGTACACCATAAATAAAAACTAAGAAATAGACCAGCAATACCATAAAAACACATTACAACGCCTTGAGGTACAAAAAGAATTTGTCGGGATGATAAAAAAGGTATTAAATCTTTACCAAAATAACTAGAAATGCCGACGAAAAAAAAACCAAGTGCACCTAATAAAAGAATAAAAGCCCAACAAAAATTACTGATTCTTCGAGACCCTACTATAGGTTCTATCCAAAGCCATTCAGATTCACGATTCATAATAACATCTCCTAAAATTTATTAAATATATATAATTTTAATTAACAAAAAAATTTAACTGAATTTTTTTTTTTATTTGATAACCCTTGATTAAACAAATTTAATTTATTTTATTTTATTTAATTTAAAATGAATAAAAAAAAATAAAACAAAATTTACATTTTTTTTAATATAAATTTTTTATAATAATTATTTAAAATAAATATATATATCTATATATACCTATATAAACATATATATAAATATATATAGATATTTTATATTTATTAAATAAAATTTTATTAAAAATACGATAAGTATAAATTTAGTAAAGAAACAAAGTATAAAAATAATTTAAAATTTTTAATAAATATTTATTAAAAATTTTAAATTATTTCATCTTGTTCAATATATATAAATAAAGAAGCCATTGTAATTGCTGGAAAAACTAAACCTATTAAAGGCACAAAAATCGAAGGCAAATAAGAAGCTGTCATAAAAATTACCTTTAATAATATTATTTGCAAAAAAAATAGTTATAAAAAAAAAAATTAATTATATATTTTTTCTAAAAAAGATGTTTATTTATCAATAAGTATTTAAAAATTTATTAATATAAATTTTTTAATTTAAAAATAAACAAAAAATAGAAAAAATTTAATAAAAACAAAAAAAGGTATATTAATTTTAGCACCTATGTAAAAATTATAACATTTAAAAAGAATAAAAAAAATTTAATTAATTTTTTTTATTAAAAAAAAACAATACAACAAATAGTTAGTTAAAAAAAAGAACTATTACGTTCTTTATAACAAGCTAAACAATAAAGTTCAAATATTTTACTTAAAACTCCTTTTAAAAGATTACGTGGAACAATTAAATCAAGTAAACCATGATCAAATAAAGATTCCGCAACTTGAAAACCATATGGTATTTTTTGACGTAATGTTTGTTCAATTACTCTTTTACCGGCAAATGCAATATAAGCTTTTGGTTCAGCAATAATTATATCTCCTAACATACCAAAACTAGCAGTAACTCCACCTGTTGTAGGATATGTAAGAATAGCAATATAAAGTAATTTTTTCTTAGATTGATGAATTTGTAAAGCAGATGAAATTTTAGCCATTTGCATTAAACTTAAGGTTCCTTCCTGCATACGTGCTCCACCAGAAGAACATACAATAATTAATGGTATAGATTTTTCAGTAGCATATTCAATAAGACGAGTTATTTTTTCACCTACTACAGAACCCATACTTCCTCCCATAAATTGAAACTCCATAACTCCAAGAGCAATTAGAGTTTTATTTAATTTTCCTATACCTGTTTGAATAGCATCAGTTAAACCAGTTCTTTTTTGATAAAAAACCACACGACTTTTATAAGAATCTTCATCAGAAAATTTAAGAACATCTTGAGCAACCATATCTTCATCCATAGGTTGCCAAGTTCCACGATCGATTAAAAGTTCAATTCGTTCTGTACTGTTTATTTGTAAATGATATCCACATTCTTCACAAATAGATTTATTTTGTTTTAAGAATCTAACATAAAGAATATTTTCACAATTATCACATCGAGTCCATAATCCATTAGTAGTATTAACTTTAAGTTTTTTTCTTTCACTAAGAATATATTCTTTAGTTGCTTTTTCAATCGAAGCTCCAATTAACCCACCAAATCGACGTTTATCTTCAAACCAATTCATTAAAGACATATTAGGTTTTTTATTTTGTTTTATATATTAATAATTAATATTTATTTTGTATAATTAATATTTTTTATCATAAAAAAAAATAGTAAATTTATTTTTGCATACTATAATTATATAATTACGTTTTACAAAAAAAATTATTTAAAAATGGCTTAGAAGGGATTTGAACCCTTGACTTTATGGTTCGGAACCATACGCTCTAATCCGCTGAGCTACAAAACCTTAAAAAAAATTTATTGAAAAAAAAATTATTTAATTATTAATAAAAAAAGAAATTCATAATACGTAAAAAAAAATATACATTTTTTTTACGTATTATGAATTTCTTTTTTTATTAATAATTATAGTTATTTACTTAAAAAAAAAGAACTAAAATTAAACAGTATCAATTGTTTCAAATTCAAATTTAATTTCTTTCCAAACTTCACAAGCAGCAGCTAATTCAGGACTCCATTTCGTAGCTTCACGAATAATATCATTACCTTCGCGAGCAAGATCACGTCCTTCATTACGAGCTTGTACACAAGCTTCTACAGCAACTCTATTAGCAACTGCACCAGGTGCGTTACCCCAAGGGTGACCTAAAGTTCCGCCACCAAATTGTAATACAGAGTCATCTCCAAAAATTTCAGTTAATGCTGGCATATGCCAAACATGGATACCGCCAGATGCTACAGGTAAAATACCTGGTAAAGAAACCCAGTCTTGAGTGAAATAAATACCACGACTTCTATCTTTTTCAATATAGTCATCACGAAGTAAATCCACAAAGCCTAAAGTTACTTGACGTTCTCCTTCAAGTTTACCTACTACAGTACCAGAGTGAATATGATCTCCACCGGATAAACGTAATGCTTTAGCTAATACACGGAAATGCATACCATGATTTTTTTGTCGGTCAAGAACTGCATGCATTGCACGGTGAATATGAAGAAGTAATCCGTTATCACGGCAATAATGAGCTAAACTAGTATTTGCAGTAAAACCACCTGTTAAATAGTCATGCATAACAATAGGCATGCCTAATTCTCTAGCAAATGCAGCTCTTTTTAACATTTCTTCACAGGTCCCTGCGGTAGCGTTTAGATAATGTCCTTTAATTTCACCTGTTTCACCTTGAGATTTGTAAATAGCTTCCGCACAAAATAAGAAACGATCTCTCCAACGCATGAATGGCTGAGAATTTACGTTTTCATCATCTTTTGTGAAATCAAGTCCACCACGAAGACATTCATAAACAGCTCTACCGTAGTTTTTAGCAGATAAACCTAATTTTGGTTTGATAGTACATCCTAATAATGGACGACCATATTTGTTTAATTTGTCTCTTTCAACTTGAATACCGTGAGGTGGGCCTTGGAAAGTTTTGGAATAAGCTGGAGGAATACGCAAATCTTCTAGACGCAAAGCTCGTAAAGCTTTAAATCCAAAAACATTACCAACAATAGAAGTAAATAAATTAGTAACAGAACCTTCTTCAAATAAATCTAATGGGTAAGCAACATAAGCAATATATTGATTTTCTTCTCCAGGAACTGCTTCAATATCATAGCATCGACCTTTATAACGATCAAGACTAGTAAGTCCATCAGTCCAAACCGTAGTCCATGTACCAGTGGAAGATTCCGCAGCTACTGCAGCTCCTGCTTCTTCAGGTGGTACCCCTGGTTGAGGAGTCATTCGAAATGCTGCTAAAATATCAGTGTCTTTAGTTTGATAATCTGGAGTGTAATAAGTTAATCTGTAATCTTTAACACCAGCTTTAAATCCAACACCTGCTTTAGTCTCCGTTTGTGGTGACATAGGTCCCTCCCTACAACTCAATTAATCATTCTTGCAAGAATGAGGTCTACTCGATAAATTTTTTTTTTTTAGAAAAAATTTTTTTAGTATTTAATTTTGTCTAAAATTAGACAAGTAATTTTTCTATAACAAAACAGTATCATTGTATATTATTTTTTATATTTGATGCAACTCAAATTCTTTTCTAGTATATTGTTTTTGTTTTTCAAGCATTGACCTATTAATCTTTCAAATGTTAAACTAATTAATAAAAATAAAATTTAATTAAAAAAATAGTAAAAAAAAAATTTCTTTTTTTAAATAAAAAAAGAAATTTTTTACTAATAATTTTATATTACAAAAAAGCTTTGCTTATTACAAGTTTTAATTTTTTTTATTTTATTTACTTTTATAAAAAGTAATAAGTTGAAAAGAGTTTTTTTATTTAATAACTAAATGATCGAGTTGATACTAAATATTTTTTCAATACAATCCATAATTAATTTTATTATTTCTAAATTTTATGAAAACAAATTTTCGTACGCTTGAAATTTCCACACTTGCTGTTAAAAATCTAGGACGTATTACTCAAATTATTGGGCCCGTATTAGATGTTACTTTTTCTCCAGGTAAAATGCCTAATATTTACAATTCATTAATAGTTAAAGGTCAAAATACAGCGGGTCAAGAAATTAATGTTACGTGTGAGGTTCAACAATTACTAGGAAATAACAAGGTTCGGGCGGTTGCTATGAGTGCTACAGATGGTTTAATGAGAGGTATGCAAGTTATTGATACAGGAGCTCCTTTAAGTGTTCCAGTTGGAGAAGCTACTCTTGGACGCATTTTTAATGTTTTAGGAGAGCCTGTTGACAATCTTGGTCCAGTAGATGCTAGTACAACTTTTCCTATTCATAGATCTGCTCCTGCTTTTACACAATTAGATACTAAATTATCCATTTTTGAAACAGGAATTAAAGTAGTAGATCTTTTAGCTCCTTATAGACGTGGTGGTAAAATTGGATTATTTGGAGGAGCTGGGGTAGGAAAAACCGTACTTATTATGGAATTAATTAATAATATTGCTAAAGCACATGGTGGTGTATCTGTATTTGGTGGAGTAGGAGAGCGTACTCGTGAAGGAAATGATCTTTATATGGAAATGAAAGAATCAAAAGTAATTAATGAAGAAAATATTTCAGAATCAAAAGTAGCCTTAGTTTATGGTCAAATGAATGAGCCACCTGGAGCTCGTATGAGAGTAGGATTAACTGCTTTAACAATGGCTGAATATTTTCGAGATGTTAATAAACAAGATGTACTTTTATTTATTGATAATATTTTTCGTTTTGTTCAAGCCGGTTCAGAAGTTTCTGCTTTATTGGGTAGAATGCCATCCGCTGTAGGTTATCAGCCAACTTTAAGTACAGAAATGGGTACTTTACAAGAAAGAATAACTTCAACAAAAGAAGGATCTATTACTTCAATTCAAGCAGTTTATGTACCTGCGGATGACTTAACTGATCCAGCTCCTGCTACAACTTTTGCACACTTAGATGCGACTACGGTATTATCAAGAGGATTAGCAGCAAAAGGAATTTATCCAGCAGTAGATCCTTTAGATTCAACTTCGACTATGCTTCAACCTTGGATTGTAGGCGAAGAACATTATGAAACAGCTCAAGGAGTTAAGCAAACATTACAGCGATATAAAGAACTCCAAGATATTATAGCAATTCTTGGACTTGATGAATTGTCAGAAGAAGATAGATTAACTGTAGCAAGAGCCCGAAAAATTGAGCGTTTTTTATCTCAGCCATTTTTTGTAGCAGAAGTATTTACAGGTTCTCCAGGTAAATATGTCAGTCTTATTGAAACCATTAAAGGTTTTCAAATGATTCTTTCTGGAGAATTAGATAGTTTTCCTGAGCAAGCTTTTTATTTAGTAGGTAATATTGATGAAGCTACTGCAAAGGCTGCAACTTTACAAGTGGAGAGTTAATAAAAAATGAATCTAAATCTTCGTGTAATGGCTCCAAATCGAATTGTTTGGAATTCTGACGTACAAGAAATTATTTTATCTACAAACAGCGGTCGAATTGGTATATTACCTAATCATGCTCCACTTTTAACAGCTTTAGATATAGGTATTATAAAAATACGACTTAATGAAAAATGGTCTACTATGGCATTAATGGGTGGTTTTGCTATGATAGATAATAATCAAATGACAATATTAGTAAATGAAGCAGAAAAATCTAATGAAATAAATTTGCAAGAGGCTCAAGAAACTTTTCAAATGGCTCAAACTAAATTATCTCAAGCAAAAGGACGAAAACAAGTTATTGAAGCTAATTTAAGTTTAAAAAGAGCAAAAGCACGCTTAGAAGCTATTGAAATTGCTTTGTAAAAAAATTTTATTAATTTTTTAAATTAATTGAACCCAATGGCATATAAATAATATGCCATTGGGTTCAATTACTACTTATTTACCTACTATTGGATTTGAACCAATGACTCTCGCCGTATGAAAGCGACACTCTAAACCACTGAGTTAAGTAGGCTATTAATATTTTAGCCATTCTTTGATATAGAAGCAATATTTATGTATATATATTTTTATTTTATTTAAATCAATAGTCTTGACAAAAAAAAAGAAATTATGTTAATATCTTGTTAATTAAAAATAAGAACAGGGCTATAGCTCAGCGGTAGAGCACCTCGTTTACACGTGCGCCAATGCTTTTAAAAATTTTATTGGATATCCAATTCACAACTACTTTTTTTTGTGGAACAGTTTGTCTTCCTTTTATAATAAATATAAAAAAACAATAGCATGACAAAAAAATAAATTGAAATTTATTTTCAATTTAAATTTACCTTTTAATTGATATGGTAAAATTGAAAATTATTCAATGCTAAGCATGATGAGGATAATGCGAGGACCTCGAGATATTCTATTTTTTACTTACTGAGCTTTATGGTGTATAAAACTTAAAAATTTGCAAGTAATAGAAATTCATTTGAGTAAATCCATGCTAAATTAAGCAAACCTACGTCAATATTAATTTTTTTTTTACTTTGGGATCGCTTTAAAAGACTTTTTAAACACACGGAGCTATTTTATTATTTTAATAAAAAAAGGATAGCAAAATAACTACAATTTTATTCTTAGGTTATAAAAGAGCCCAATGCAAAAAAAATGCATGTTGGGTTCCTAAAATAGTTGTAATTAAATTAAAAATTTTTAACTATTTTACCGAGATTGTCTACGGTTCGAATCCGTATAGCCCTAAATTATTCAATTATTTTAATTATATTTTAATTTATTTTTCTTTTTCTTAATTTGTATAGTTATTTTTAGTTTGTATATAGATATATAGATATATATATACATTTGTGTAAAAATAGTAAATATATTATTAAAAATTTTTCTTTTTATTTAAAATAAATTTGTTTTTTTTTTTTTCATTTTACAGGAGTATATTAATGTTTTTATTACCTAAATACAATTCTTTTTTTATTTTTTTATTAATAGCTAGTCTTATTCCTATATTAATATTTTCAATTTCTAAAATTATAGCACCAATTAATAGGAAAGGACCCGAAAAACTTACTAGTTATGAATCCGGTATAGAACCAATGGGTGATGCTTGGATCCAATTCCAAATTCGATATTATATGTTTGCTTTAGTTTTTGTTATTTTTGATATAGAAACAGTTTTTCTTTATCCTTGGGCTATGAGCTTTAACCATTTAGGTTTATCTGCTTTTATTGAAGCTTTAGTTTTCGTATTTATTTTAATTCTTGGTTTAGTTTATGCATGGCGAAAAGGAGCATTAGAATGGTCTTAAATTCTACCTCTTACAATTACAAAAATAAAATTAATAATTCTATGAAGCCACTTATAAATTCACTTTCTAATCAAAAGAATCCAAATTCAATTATTTTAACTACTTTTAATGATTTTTCAAATTGGGCTAGACTTTCTAGTTTATGGCCACTTCTTTATGGCACTAGTTGTTGTTTTATTGAATTTGCTTCTTTAATTGGTTCACGATTTGATTTTGATCGTTATGGTTTAGTTCCAAGATCTAGTCCAAGACAAGCAGATCTTATAATAACAGCTGGTACCGTAACAATGAAAATGGCGCCCTCTTTAGTAAGATTATATGAACAAATGCCCGAACCTAAATATGTAATCGCTATGGGAGCATGTACTATTACAGGAGGTATGTTTAGTACGGACTCTTATAGTACAGTTCGTGGAGTAGACAAATTAATTCCTGTAGATATTTACTTACCTGGTTGTCCACCAAAACCAGAAGCTATTATAGATGCAATAATAAAACTTCGTAAAAAAGTAGCTCAAGAAACATACAAAGACAATTCAAGATTTCAACAAGGAAAAAGATATTTCACATTAAATCACAAATTTAATTTGATATCAATTAGTAGTAGTTCTTTTCAAAACAATAAACAAATATACTCTAAAATTTCTAAGCCGTACTTTAATTCAACTTTAGAAGATTTTGCTTTAACTAAAAAAAAAGAAAATTTAGCTTTTTTATTAAAAAATAAAGATAATAAATAAAATATTCAAAATAAATAACCTTTTTTTTAAAATTAAATATGTTAGATACTTATAAAAATAATACTACCCAAATACAAGGGCGATTATCCGCTTGGCTCGCAAAACATAAGTTGCCTCATCGACCTTTAGGGTTTGATTATCAAGGTGTAGAAATTTTACAAATTAGATCTGAAAATTGGCTTTCTATAGCTGTTGCTTTATATGTTTATGGTTTTAATTATCTTCGTTCTCAATGCGCTTACGATGTAGCACCTGGAGGATTGTTAGCTAGCGTATATCATTTTACAAAAATACAAGATAATGCAGATCAACCTGAAGAAATATGTATAAAAATTTTTGTATCAAGACAAAACCCTAAAATACCTTCTGTTTTTTGGATTTGGAAAAGTGCAGATTTTCAAGAACGAGAATCTTATGATATGTTAGGAATTTATTATGAGAATCATCCACGTCTTAAACGTATCCTAATGCCTGATACTTGGATTGGCTGGCCTTTACGTAAAGATTATATTGTGCCTGATTTTTATGAACTTCAAGATGCTTATTAACATTAATAAAAAATTGAAACAATAATAATGAGTAAATAAATTATTTTTGATTAACTAAAAAAAATAATTTTTTATAAAAAAAGAACTATGATTTACTACATACTTTATTTTGATTTTTTGTTTAATTTAAAACACATAAATTACAAAAAATCAAAATAAAATATTTACAAGTATATAGTAAAAAGAAAAAAAGTATAAAAACTAAATTTTTACTGCCAGAAACCAGATTTGAACTGGTGACACAAGGATTTTCAGTCCTCTGCTCTACCAACTGAGCTATTCCGGCTTTTTTATTTAGGTTATCCTAACATAAACTGTAAACTTATGTCAATAAAAATTCAACGTCTTTTGGGGATAGAGGGACTTGAACCCTCACGGTCAATAAAGCCAACGGATTTTCTTTTTACTACAATTTAAATTGTTGTTAAAATTAACATGTAAAATTGGACTCTATCTTTATCCTCGCGTGTAAATTAAATCAACAAATTTTAATGAAATTTATTGATTTAATTTACACGCGTTAGGATAGCTTCCATCGAGTCTCTGCACCTATTTTGTTTTTTAAATGAAAATTTGGCTCAGGATTACTTATATTTTTTTTTTCAACCTAAGATTCCCTGAATCTGAAAGCTAGCATTTAGTAAGTTTTTCTACTAAAGCTCAAATTATTTAAGTCCGTAGCGTCTACCAATTCCGCCATATCCCCTCTGTTTTTTTACAAAATAAATTTTTTTTTGCGAAACTTTCTTTATTAATATTATTTTGTTGTGACAAATAATTATAATATTTTTTAAGTTTTAAGGCAATAGTTTTTCTATATATATATAAAAAACTTTTTTTTTTAATTAGTAAAATTAATTTTTTTTAACTAGTAATTATTGCATTATTAAAATTTTATTGATATAATAATCCAGTTGTTAAAAAAAATTATTACATAATTAACTTTTTAATTAAAAGACTAAAAAACTACTTGTATTTATTACTAATATCAATAAAGCCTGCTTAGCTCAGAGGTCAGAGCACCGCACTTGTAATGCGATGGTCATCGGTTCGACTCCGATAGCGGGCTTTTTTTCTTAATAAATTTATTATTATTATTAAAAATAATATTTAAATTAGTAAAAAGAAATCTTAAAATAATAAAAAATTGAAATATTAAAAAAAATTCTAAAAAAATAATACTGTTTTTTTTTGTTACGTCTCTTATGTTATGATGTTTTTGACTAAATAAAAAGAGAAATTTTTTTTATAAAAAAATTAAACAAATTTAAAATAAAAAAAAAATTTTGATAAATAAAACATAAATTACTGGATTACTTTTTTTTTTTATTATTATTATTATTAATATTATTATTTTTTTTGTAAAAATAAGGAGTTTTTATGTCCCGTTATCGAGGACCTCGTGTAAGAATAATACGTCGTTTAGGAACTTTACCAGGACTAAGCAATAAAATACCTCATTTAAAATCTAGTTCCACTAATCAATCAACCTCTAATAAAAAAATTTCTCAGTATCGCATTCGTTTAGAAGAAAAACAAAAATTGCGTTTTCATTATGGAATAACAGAAAGACAATTACTAAATTATGTACGTGTTGCTAGAAAAGCAAAAGGATCAACAGGACAAATTTTATTACAATTACTAGAAATGCGCTTAGATAATGTTATTTTTCGATTAGGTATGGCTCCTACAATTCCTGGAGCAAGACAATTAGTAAATCATAGACATATTTTAGTAAATAATCGTATAGTTGATATTCCAAGTTACCGTTGTAAACCTCAGGATTTTATTACTATAAATAATCGTAAAAAATCTCAAGTTATGATTACTAAAAATGTAGATTTTTCTCAAAAATCTAAAATACCAAATCATTTAACTTTTAATTCTTTAGAAAAAAAGGGACTAATTAATCAGATACTAGATCAAGAATCAATTGGTTTAAAAATAAATGAATTGTTAGTTGTAGAATATTATTCCCGGCAAGCTTAACTAAAAAATAAGAAGATTTTTAATTTTTTATATATAAAAAAATTTATAAATAAGGAAAGAGAGGGATTCGAACCCTCGGTAAACAGAAGTCTACATAGCATTTCCAATGCTACGCCTTCGACCACTCGGCCATCTTTCCTTTACTATTTCTTTGTAATTTTAAAACATAAAATTATAGAATAGCAAGTTTCTTAATTGTTTTTAAATATTTTTTAAATATTGAAAATAAAAATTTTGTTTTTATTTAAATAAATAATTATGAAAAAATATTATTAATGGATTTATTCTCAAATAAAGGGAATAGTAAAAAAATAAAAATTTACCAAAACTATATTTGATTATGCCTCGATCTCAAAAAAATGATAATTTTATTGATAAAACTTTTACTATTGTTGCAGACATTTTATTACGAATAATTCCAACTACACAAAGGGAAAAAGAAGCTTTTACTTATTATAGAGATGGTGCGATTTGATTTGAAATTCTAAAAAAATTAATAGGGAATAAAACATGATAACATTTAATTACATGAAGCTTACACTTAGTGAAGGTTAATTAAAAAAAGCAATTCCTTCTATCGTGTATCCTCGATTGATGTAGCCTTAAATGCTTTAATTTATAAAAATTAAAAAAAAAGTATTAAGCAAAAGGTTAAAGCTATAATTTATTTCATTTATTTATTTTATAAGCATACAGAATTGGAAAAGCATTACGTGTAGAAATTGACAACACAAAAACTTCGTAAAATTAAAAAAAAAAATAATAATTTTATAATAATTAGTAAAAATAATTTTATAATAATTAGTAAAAATAATTTTATAATAAATTTATGGTTAGAAAAACAAAAATCCATCTCATTTGTAAATTGGGTACTCATCAAACCATCGGAGATTGTCAAAAAAGCTAATCCTTTAAAAAACAAAGTGTTAAGAACAAAAAAAATTTTAAAAATTTTCATTGTATAAATTAATGAAAATTAGGATAAATAAATCTTTTTTAATAAGGATGGCTAGCCATTTTTTTAAAGAAAACTAGTCCTTGGTAGTTTATTATATTAGGTAAAAAGTTTTTTTAATTTTTTATAAAAAACTTTTATAGATTAATCCTTTTTTTATATATTAAACAGGAGAAGCCGTATGAAATAAAAATTTCATGTACGGTTTTGAAACGAAGTTTAATTTTTAATAATATATAAACGATCGTAACGAATGTCAGCTCAATCTGAAGGAGAATATGCGGAAGCTTTACAAAATTATTATGAAGCTATGCGCTTAGAAATTGATCCTTATGACCGAAGTTATATACTTTATAATATAGGTCTTATTCATACAAGCAACGGAGAACACGCAAAAGCATTAGAATATTATTTTCAGGCATTAGAACGAAATCCATCTTTACCACAAGCTTTTAATAATATGGCTGTGATCTGTCATTACGTGCGACTATCAATATAATTTGTTTTTTTAGTAGAAAACTACCACAAATTTAAAAAAGTGGAGACTTATTACATATAAATCATAAAAAAAAGATTTTTATTAGCTGTAATAAATAAAGTTGAACTTCATTATAAGTCCAAAAATGAAGCAAAATTTGAAGTAAAAGTCTAAAACCTCTATGGATAATAGAACTTAATTTTTAACAAAAGCACCGTAAAGATCTATTATTGAAATTTTGGTCTGATACAAAAAATTCTGTTTATTTATTTTACTTATGTAATAAAAGTAATTTAATTAATTATTTAACAGCGGTGTAGTCTTAAATCCTAAAGAGCTTAAGTATTTTTTATAAATTTACAATTAAATACTAAAAATTTTCATTAAAATAAGATAGTTACTATAAAAAAAATAGTTTTTTGTAGTAGGAGAAAAGATAAAAAAAAGAAGCTTTTAATTTTTCTTGAAATTTTATTTAAAACTTATTTCATTAATTTTCTTTTTTACTATAAATTTTATTTATTAGATAAAAAAAAATAAAATTATTATTATTTTTTTTTAAATCCAAATAGAGTAAAATTGAATTAATTAAGCCGTATGAGGTAGGAAACTCTCATGTACGGTTTTAAGGGAAGATGTTTGTATCTATCCTAACCGAGGAGAACAAGCTATTCAGCAAGGAGATTCCGAAACATCTGAAGCGTGGTTTAATCAAGCAGCAGACTATTGGAGACAAGCAATTTCACTTGCTCCAAGTAATTATATTGAAGCACAGAATTGGTTAAAAATAACAGGGCGTTTTAAATAAAAAAAAAGAAAATATTAATTTCAATTAATTTAACTTAGAATATATTTTAAATTTGTATGGTCCATTAAGCACCTTAAAGATGTGTCATAATAAATTTGAATACCTGCCCTAGGTAACTTCTGTATTATAGTTGCTCCAGTTTTAAACTGAAAAAAAAAAAAGATAAAAAGTTGAATAATAAAATAATAAATATCTTTTAGAAGTTTACTATTAATTATTGGTGGGTTTTTCCTATGCCTCGTCTGAAGAGAGGAGAACCTCGATGACTATTCGTTCACCGGAACCAGAAGTCAAGATTATGGTAGAAAAAGATCCCGTAAAAACTTCTTTTGAAAAATGGGCTAAACCAGGGCATTTTTCAAGAACTTTAGCTAAGGGTCCTAATACTACAACTTGGATTTGGAACTTACATGCTGATGCTCATGATTTTGACAGTCATACAAATGATTTGGAAGAAATTTCTCGTAAAGTATTTAGTGCTCACTTTGGTCAATTAGCGGTTATTTTTATTTGGCTAAGTGGTATGTATTTTCATGGAGCTCGTTTTTCAAATTATGAAGCATGGCTAAGTGATCCTACTCATATTAAACCTAGTGCTCAAGTTGTTTGGCCAATAGTAGGTCAAGAAATTTTGAATGGAGATGTAGGTGGGGGTTTTCAAGGAATACAAATAACCTCTGGCTTTTTTCAACTTTGGCGAGCATCTGGAATAACTAATGAATTACAACTTTATTCTACTGCAATAGGTGGATTAATTTTTGCAGCTTTAATGCTTTTTGCTGGATGGTTTCATTATCATAAAGCTGCTCCTAAATTAGCTTGGTTTCAAAATGTAGAATCTATGTTAAACCATCATTTAGCTGGTTTATTAGGTTTAGGATCTTTGTCTTGGGCAGGGCACCAAGTACATGTTTCTTTACCTATTAATCGACTTCTAGATGCCGGAGTAGATCCTAAAGAAATCCCACTTCCTCATGAATTTATTTTAAATCGTGATCTTTTAGCTCAACTTTATCCAAGTTTTTCTAAAGGATTAACTCCATTTTTTAGTCTGAATTGGTCCGAATATTCCGACTTTTTAACTTTTCGTGGAGGATTAAATCCAGTTACTGGAGGTTTGTGGTTAACTGATACAGCACATCATCATTTAGCCATTGCAGTTTTGTTTTTAGTAGCTGGTCATATGTATAGAACCAATTTTGGTATTGGTCATAGTATGAAAGAAATTTTAGAAGCTCATAAAGGTCCATTTACAGGCGAAGGTCATAAAGGATTATATGAAATTTTAACTACTTCATGGCATGCTCAATTAGCTATTAACTTAGCTATGCTAGGTTCTTTAACTATTTTAGTAGCTCACCATATGTATTCTATGCCTCCTTATCCATATTTAGCTACTGATTATGCTACCCAACTTTCTTTATTTACACATCATATGTGGATTGGCGGTTTTCTTATTGTTGGAGCTGCTGCACATGCAGCTATTTTTATGGTAAGAGATTATGATCCAACAACTCAATACAATAATTTATTAGATCGTGTTTTACGACATCGTGATGCAATAATATCACACCTTAACTGGGTTTGTATTTTTTTAGGTTTTCATAGTTTTGGATTATATATTCATAATGATACAATGAGTGCTTTAGGCCGCCCTCAAGATATGTTTTCAGATACTGCTATTCAATTGCAACCTGTTTTTGCTCAATGGATTCAAAATACTCATGCTTTAGCACCTAGTTTAACAGCTCCTAATGCAATTGCTAGTACTAGTTTAACTTGGGGAGGTGGCGATTTAGTTGCAGTAGGTGGAAAAGTTGCTTTATTACCAATTCCATTAGGAACTGCCGACTTTTTAGTACACCATATTCATGCTTTTACTATTCATGTAACTGTATTGATATTACTAAAAGGGGTTTTATTTGCACGTAGTTCTCGTTTAATTCCCGATAAAGCTAATCTTGGATTTAGATTTCCATGTGATGGACCTGGAAGAGGGGGTACATGTCAAGTATCCGCTTGGGATCATGTTTTTTTAGGTTTATTTTGGATGTACAATGCAATTTCAGTAGTTATTTTTCATTTTAGTTGGAAAATGCAATCTGATGTTTGGGGTAGTATTAGCGATCAAGGAATTGTTACTCATATTACAGGAGGAAATTTTGCACAAAGTTCAATTACAATTAATGGATGGCTTCGTGATTTCTTATGGGCACAAGCATCTCAAGTAATTCAATCTTATGGCTCTTCCTTATCTGCATATGGGCTCTTATTTTTAGGCGCTCACTTTGTTTGGGCTTTTAGTTTAATGTTTTTATTTAGTGGTCGCGGATATTGGCAAGAACTTATTGAATCTATCGTTTGGGCTCATAATAAATTAAAAGTTGCCCCTGCTATTCAGCCTAGAGCCTTAAGTATTGTACAAGGCCGTGCTGTAGGAGTAGCTCATTACCTTCTGGGTGGGATTGCCACAACATGGGCATTCTTCCTAGCGAGAATTATTGCAGTAGGATAATGGCTAGGAGGATTTGAAAAGCATTATGGCATCAAGATTTCCAAAATTCAGCCAGGGCCTATCTCAAGACCCAACTACTCGTCGTATTTGGTTCGGTATTGCTACCGCACATGACTTTGAAAGTCATGATGATATGACTGAAGAACGTCTTTATCAAAAAATTTTTGCTTCGCACTTTGGCCAGCTAGCAATTATTTTTTTATGGACCTCTGGTAATTTATTTCATGTAGCTTGGCAAGGTAATTTCGAAGCGTGGGTACAAGATCCTTTACATGTACGACCAATTGCTCATGCAATTTGGGATCCACATTTTGGTCAACCCGCTGTAGAGGCATTTACTCGAGGCGGAGCATCAGGTCCAGTTAATATAGCTTATTCCGGAGTATATCAATGGTGGTATACTATTGGTTTACGTAATAATCAAGATCTTTATACTGGAGCTCTTTTTTTATTATTTATTTCAGCTCTTTTTTTAATAGCAGGTTGGCTACACTTACAACCAAAATGGAAACCCAGTGTTTCATGGTTTAAAAATGCCGAATCTCGTTTGAATCATCACTTATCGGGTCTTTTTGGAGTAAGTTCTTTAGCATGGACTGGACATTTAGTTCATGTGGCTATTCCTGAATCCAGAGGTGAACATGTAAGATGGAATAATTTGTTAACAGCTTTACCACACCCTCAAGGTCTAGGACCTTTTTTCGCAGGACAATGGGGTATTTATGCTCAAAATCCTGATTCAAATAATCATTTATTTGGTACTTCTGAAGGATCAGGTACAGCGATTCTAACATTTCTTGGAGGATTTCACCCACAAACACAAAGTTTGTGGTTAACTGATATGGCTCATCATCATTTAGCTATTGCAGTTATTTTTATTATAGCGGGTCATATGTATAGAACCAATTTTGGTATTGGTCATAGTATGAAAGAAATTTTAGAAACGCATACTCCTCCAAGTGGTCGTTTAGGTCGTGGCCATAAAGGTCTTTATGACACAATTAATAATTCTCTTCATTTTCAACTAGGTCTTGCTTTAGCTTCTTTAGGAGTTATTACTTCTTTAGTAGCTCAACACATGTATTCTTTACCTCCATATGCATTTATAGCACAAGATTTTACTACACAAGCCGCATTATATACTCATCATCAATATATTGCTGGGTTTATAATGACAGGTGCTTTTGCTCATGGAGCTATCTTTTTTATAAGAGATTATAATCCAGAACAAAATAAAGATAATGTTTTAGCAAGAATGCTAGAGCATAAAGAAGCAATCATTTCACATTTAAGTTGGGCTAGTTTATTTTTAGGTTTTCATACTTTGGGGCTTTATGTTCATAATGATGTTATGCTTGCATTTGGTACTCCAGAAAAACAAATTCTAATTGAACCTGTATTTGCTCAATGGATACAATCTGCTCATGGTAAAACTTTATATGGCTTTGATGTACTTTTATCCTCAGCAGATAGTCCAGCTTTTAATGCTGGTCAAACTATTTGGTTGCCAGGTTGGTTAGATGCTATTAATAATAATAGTAATTCATTATTTTTAACTATTGGACCTGGAGATTTCTTAGTTCATCATGCTATTGCTTTAGGTTTACATACAACTACATTAATTTTAGTAAAAGGTGCTCTAGATGCACGTGGTTCTAAATTAATGCCAGATAAAAAAGAATTTGGTTATAGTTTTCCTTGTGATGGCCCAGGTAGAGGTGGTACTTGTGATATTTCAGCATGGGATGCTTTTTATTTAGCTGTTTTTTGGATGTTAAATACTATTGGATGGGTTACTTTTTATTGGCATTGGAAACATATTACTTTATGGCAAGGAAATGTAGCTCAATTTAATGAATCTTCTACATATTTAATGGGATGGTTAAGAGATTACTTATGGCTGAACTCTTCACAACTTATTAATGGATATAATCCATTTGGTATGAACAGTTTATCTGTATGGGCCTGGATGTTTTTATTTGGACATCTTGTTTGGGCTACTGGATTTATGTTTTTAATTTCTTGGCGTGGATACTGGCAAGAACTTATTGAAACCTTAGCTTGGGCTCATGAACGTACACCTTTAGCTAATTTAGTTCGCTGGAAAGATAAACCAGTAGCGCTTTCTATTGTTCAAGCACGATTAGTTGGGTTAGCTCATTTTTCAGTAGGTTATATATTTACTTATGCGGCTTTTTTAATTGCTTCTACATCAGGTAAGTTTGGGTAATAATTTTTAAATAACATAAAAAAAGTATATTAAATAAAAGAAATTTTTGGTTTTAATTAAAACCAAAAATTTCTTTTATTTAATATAAAAAAAAAAAACAAAAAAAGAAAATTTTCATTTATTTTTTTTTAACTAAAAAAAAAAATTTAATAATTAAAAAATTATGGCAAAAAAAAGTCTTATTGAACGAGAAAAAAAAAAACAAAAATTAGAAAAAAAACATAAAAATTTTCGGCAATCTATAAAAAATAAAATAAAAAAAAGTTTTTCCTTAGATGAAAAATGGGAATTTCAAAAACAATTACAAGCTTTACCACGTAATAGTGCCCCTACAAGACTTCATCGTCGATGTTTTTTAACTGGAAGGCCCAGAGCAAACTACCGTGATTTTGGTTTATCTAGACATGTATTGCGAGAAATGGCTCATGGGTGTTTTTTACCTGGAGTAACTAAATCCAGTTGGTAAAAAAATTTGAAGAGACATGAAAAAAAAAATAACAACAATTAAAAAGTCCCCCTAATTTAAAATTTTAGTTAGGGGGGAAAAATTTATGAAAAATAAAAAATAATTTTTTAATTAATTAAAAACATGTTAGTATATTGTATCGCGGAGTAGAGCAGCCTGGTAGCTCGCAAGGCTCATAACCTTGAGGTCATGGGTTCAAATCCTGTCTCCGCTAAATTAAATATGAAAATTTTACAAAAATAATACAATACATTTTAGTAAATAAATCTATAATGTAAAAAATAATGAACTAACAGAAAGATAAAAAATGGGTAAAATAGTCAATTTTTTTTTAATTATAATTAGTAAATAACTTATTGTTAAGGAATAATAATTAGAAAATAGATAATAAAAAATAAAAGGCGGGTAGCGGGAATCGAACCCGCATATTCTCCTTGGCAAGGAGGAATTTTACCATTAAACTATACCCGCAATTTTTTGTCTACATAAATTAAATATAGATATGTATATATATATACAGTTTTTTTAAGATAGTCAATTCTTTATTAAACTTTTTAAGTAAAATTTTATTTAAAAAGTTTAATAAAGAAAAAACCTAATAGAAAATTTTTATTTTAAATTATAAGACTTGTAAAAAATATCTTTTAAAACTTATAATATAAAAAAACTCTACCAAAGAAAGAAAATAACATATTTTTGTTTTATTTTTAATTTTTTAATTAAAAAAAAATTTAAGATATAAAAGAATTAAGAACACCAACTAAAAAAACTAATCCAATCCATAATGAAGCACCTGAAAATACAACATTTTTACTACTTGACCAACCATCAGGAGAGGCAAGCACGACAGGTACACCAATTACTAAAAGAAACGAAATAGCAATTAATGCAAACACAGCCAACTGAAAGGCAATAGTCATGGTTGTGATTCTCCAAATTCAAAAAATAAAATAAATTATACCATTAATCCTTTTCTAGTAATTATTTATTTACTGAGTCAAAAATATTCTAAAAATTAAAAGTAATTTTTTTTTTACTTAAATTACAAATTGAATATCTAATTTTTATTTATATAACAATATTGTTAAATAAGTTTTTATTATTATATAATGAAATAATTAATGACCTTATTTTTTTTACTCAAAATTCGGAGAGATGGCCGAGTGGTTTATGGCTCCGGTCTTGAAAACCGGCATAGTTTTTAAAAACTATCGAGGGTTCGAATCCCTCTCTCTCCTTTTTTTTCTAAGTCTTTTTTTTCTAAAAAAAAATAATGAGTTTTAAGAAAATGGCTCGACAAAAAAAGTCGAGCCATTTTCAAATAGTAGTAACTAATTTTATTAATAATTTTTATTAATAATTCTTTTTTCAATTATTAATTATTAGTTAAGGGGTGTCATAGAAAGAGCAGGCTCAAAATCACGGTCAATTCCTTTTTCAAATCCAGCTGCAGCAGCACGCGCTCTTCCTGCATGCCATAAATGACCTACAAAGAAAAAGAATCCTAACACAAAATGGGAAGTAGCTAACCAACTACGTGGAGAAACGTAATTTACTGCATTAATTTCAGTAGCTACACCACCTACAGAATTTAAAGAACCTAAAGGAGCATGTGTCATATACTCTGCGGAACGTCGTTCTTGCCAAGGTTGAATATCTTTTTTCAGTTTACTCAAATCTAATCCATTTGGACCTCGTAAAGGTTCTAACCATGGGGCACGAAGATCCCAAAAACGCATTGTTTCTCCTCCAAAAATGATTTCTCCAGTTGGAGAACGCATAAGATATTTACCTAAACCAGTAGGTCCTTGAGCAGAACCTACATTAGCTCCAAGTCGTTGATCTCGAACTAGGAACGTAAAAGCTTGTGCTTGAGAAGCTTCTGGTCCAGTAGGACCATAAAATTCACTTGGATAAGCTGTATTATTAAACCAAACAAAACAGCAAGCAATAAAACCAAAAACAGAAATTGCTCCTAAACTATAAGATAAATAAGCTTCTCCAGACCAAACAAGAGCACGGCGAGCCCAAGCAAAAGGCTTTGTTAAAATATGCCAGATTCCACCAAAAATACATATAGAGCCTAACCAAACATGTCCTCCAATAATATCTTCTAAGTTATCTACACTAACAATCCATCCTTCTCCACCAAAAGGTGATTTAAGTAAATAACCAAATATAACATTAGGACTAAGAGTAAGGTTTGTAATTCTTCTTACATCGCCTCCTCCAGGAGCCCAAGTATCATATACGCCTCCAAAATATAAAGCTTTAAATACTAAAAGAAAAGCACCAGCACCTAATAAAATTAAATGAATACCTAAAATAGTAGTCATTTTATTTTTATCTTTCCAAACATACCCAAAAAATGGAAAAGATTCTTCTAAAGTTTCTGGTCCAATAAGTGCATGATAAATACCTCCAAAACCTAAAACTGCGGAAGAAATTAAGTGAAGAACTCCAGATACAAAATATGGAAAAGTATCAATAACTTCTCCCCCAGGACCAACTCCCCAACCTAAGCTAGCTAAATGAGGAAGTAAAATTAATCCTTGCTCATACATTGGTTTTTCCGGTACAAAATGAGCTACTTCAAAAAGATTCATTGCTCCAGCCCAAAACACAATTAATCCAGCATGAGCAACGTGAGCACCAAGTAATTTACCAGATAAATTAATAAGTCTAGCGTTACCGGCCCACCAAGCAAAACCAGTGGTTTCTTGATCACGACCGCCTAAAGACAAGGTTCCATTAAAGAGCGTTTCCACGGGGTAAAACCTCCTCGGGGAATACAAAATTTTCATGAGGCTGATCTTGAGCTGCCATCCAAGCACGAATACCTTCATTTAAAAGAATATTTTTAGTATAAAAAGTCTCAAATTCAGGATCTTCTGCTGCACGAATTTCCTGAGAAACAAAGTCATAAGCTCGTAAATTTAACGCTAGACCAACTACTCCAATTGCACTCATCCATAACCCAGTTACTGGTACGAAAAGCATAAAAAAGTGTAACCAGCGTTTATTAGAAAATGCAACACCAAAGATTTGAGACCAAAAACGGTTAGCTGTAACAAAAGAATAAGTTTCTTCAGATTGAGTTGGATTAAATGCACGAAATGTATTTGCACCATCCCCATCTTCAAATAAAGTATTTTCTACAGTTGCACCATGAATAGCACATAAAAGGGCAGCTCCTAAAACTCCAGCAACTCCCATCATATGAAATGGGTTTAAAGTCCAGTTATGGAAACCTTGGAAAAATAAAATAAATCGAAAAATTGCTGCTACACCAAAACTAGGTGCAAAAAACCAGCCTGATTGACCAAGGGGATAAATCAAAAAAACAGAAACAAAAACAGCAATTGGACCAGAAAATGCAATTGCATTATAAGGACGTAATTGCACAGATCTAGCAAGCTCAAATTGGCGTAACATAAAACCTATTAGAGCAAAAGCACCATGAAGAGCAACAAAAGTCCACAAACCTCCTAATTGACACCAACGAGTAAAATCTCCTTGCGCTTCAGGGCCCCATAATAATAATAAAGAATGTGCTAAACTATTAGCAGGAGTAGAAACTGCAGCAGTTAGAAAATTACAACCTTCTAAATAAGAGCTAGCCAATCCATGAGTATACCATGAAGTAACAAAAGTTGTACCTGTAAACCATCCACCTAAAGAAAAATAAGCACATGGAAAAAGTAATAGACCAGACCAACCTACAAATACAAAACGGTCTCTTCGTAGCCAGTCATCCATACTATCAAACAAACCTTTTGGTTCTTTGGAAGACTTTCCAATGGCTATAGTCATAGTGATTCTCCTATTCAACTATTTTAGTTATTTTTAAGCACCTTAAATATAAACAGTAACTAATCTTTATATTTTTATGTAAACAAGCCCTTCTACTTTTTTTACTATTTTTTTATATTATATATTTAATAAAATTAATATTGATATTAATATGTTTTAACAATTAAATACTTTTATATTTAGAAGGTAGGTAAACTTTTCTTTTCTTTTTATTTAGATATAATATGTCCCTTTAACTCAAATGTTTTTTTGTTATTTTTTTAATAAAGTTTATTATAATAATAATAGCCAATTTATTTAAAATAAAATCTTCAAATTTACTAAAAAAATTATTAATACTTTATTTTAATTGAAAATTAAAATATTAAATATATTATATCAACTAATTATATTATATCAAATTTAATTAAAATATATTTATTTTTTTAATTTATTAAGAGATTATATAAGCCCTTTATCGGATTTGAACCGATGACTTACGCCTTACCATGGCGTTACTCTACCACTGAGTTAAAAGGGCAGTTTAAAAAAATCATTAAAAATAAGTATAAAGATAATTTGTGATAAAAAAGATAGAATTGTCAACTCAGTTCTTATTAATAAAAATTTTCAATAAATTTTTGAAAATTAAAAGTTTTTTTATTTTTTACTATTTAAAATTTTTATTAAAATATTTTTGTAATTACTTAAAATTAAAAAACAAAGCATACTATTATTAACTATTGACAGTAAATAAAGAATTAAGTAACATAAATGTAAGGATTAAGCCCCCATCGTCTAGTGGCCTAGGACATCTCTCTTTCAAGGAGGCGACGGGGATTCGAATTCCCCTGGGGGTATTAAAATTTTTAATATTCAACATTTCATCAAAAATTTTAGATAATTATTCTAGAAAAAAAAAAGAAAAAATTAATTAATTTTTTTTTTTTGGGTCGATGCTCGAGCGGTTAATGGGGACGGACTGTAAATCCGCTGGCAATGCCTTCGCTGGTTCAAATCCAGCTCGACCCAATTTTCATTTAAGCGAAAAAAAAAAATGAAAATCTTACATAGTTTGTTATTTTGCTATTCATTTAGATAAATTCAATTTTTTCTAATTATTTTTTTGATAAAAACATGACTTAATAAAATATTAGTAGTTTGACATAATTCTTTTTGAATTGACATAATAAATATAGGAATATAGAAACTTTTTTTTATAGGGATTGTAGTTCAATTGGTTAGAGCACCGCCCTGTCAAGGCGGAAGTTGCGGGTTCGAGTCCCGTCAATCCCGATATTTTTCTTTTATTAAATTAATTTAACTTTTTTATTTTATTATTAGATAAACTAAATTTAAATTACTAATAAAAAAAAATTCTATTATTTTAAAATAATAGAATTTTTTTTTATTAGTAATTTAAATTTAGTTTATTTTTTTAAACATATTAATAAAATACTTAATGTCATCATGAAAAAGCCATTTCTTTTTTAATAATAATTTTGTCATTTGATTTAATAAAATTTGATGGGAAATAAAAAAATTTAATAAATATTGATAAATTTCTAAAAGAGTATTATAAATAAAAGAATCATTAAGTAATAAATTATTCACTTTTAACCATCTTTGTTGATTATTTAAAAAACTAAAACGAGTTAAATTTTCTCGAGGATTTTCAATTAACCATCGTTGATATAAATATACAGGAGTAAATACTTGTGGTCGTTTTAATTGAACTCCAATTCCTTCAATACGTTTAAAAGTTTCAATATTATTTTTTTCAATAAAAGGTAATTGATTCCACCAATTAATAGAAAAATCATTTATAGAATCTCGCCCATATCCACGACGAAGAAAAAATTGTTTAATTTTTTGACTCGAACGTGATTTTTCTCGTTCTCTTCTTGCTCCATAAGTAACATATAATCTTCTCAACATTTCTTCATCTATAAATAATTTTTGACGTGAAAAGACAAAATTATTCTCTTGAAATGATAAACCAGCAGGATCCCAAAGAAATCTTCCTCCAATAAATATCATAGGTTTATTAGATAATTGAGATTCCATTCGATATTCTGTAAATAATTGAGAAAACCCTAGTATTACAAATTGTTCTTCTAATAAAATATCTTCTAATTGTAATTCCAACTCTTGTATATTTCTTCGTCTTATTCGAGATAAAATTCTTTCATAAGGAAGTTGCTCTTTTGTTTTATGTTGAATAATTTCAAAAAAATGAGAGTGTTCTGGTGAAACATTCATTTTTTTATTTTCTTTTTTTTTTAAAAATTTCAAATTATATGTAATTTCAAAATCATTAGGTCTATTTATCCAATTAAATAAATTAGTACGAATAAAATTAAGACGATATATTCTCGGAGCCCAAGATATATTACTACTTAATTGATAAAATTGTTTTTTATAAAGAATTGTTTGATTAACGGATTTATTTAACAATTTATTTTTTTTATTTTGATTCATTATTGAAAAAAGTCCTTTTTTTATCAAATATAAAGGATTTTTTTTTTGAAACTGAAAATTCAATTTTTTTGTTTTATTAGTAGTTTTATTTTTTAGTATTTCTAGCCATGAAAATTCTATTAAAAAACTTTCTAAAATACCACAGGCTAAATAAAAATCATTTTCCGCAAATTTATCAAGTGAAATTAAATTATCTGGTTTATTTTCTAATATAAACCAAGAATCTCGGGCTGCTAATCCGGCCAAACAACCTAAAATATGAGGTAAAATAGTAAATTCTTTAACTGTTGATTCAAAAATAGAAGGCTCTAAATACCACTTAGATAAATAATAAAATTTTTTTTTCCATAAATCATTACCAAAATATAAAGGATTTCTAGAGAAATTTTTTAAAAAGAAATTTTGTATAATAACTTTTCCAACTTTATAAAAAAGTATTCCATAATTTTGTGTAAAATTTATTTGATTATTTATATATGTAGAACCTAAAGCTTGTCTATGAAAAGCTAATCTTATAATTTTATTTTCTATAATGGTTTGGTTTTGAGCAATACTAATTAATAAAATTTCATTAATAAGTCCTGATAAATCGCGTGCATTATAACCCATAGTTCTATATCCAAATTCGTTAATACATGATTTTTTATTTTTTGAATAAAAATAATTACTATATTGACTGTGTAATAAAATTGAAATTTTTTTTTGTCTTTGCAAAATATTAGACATTCGAATATTTATTAATTGATCTAATCGATTTGGAGAGATTAAAGCAGGATCTACTTTTTTTGGAAGATGAGTTGAACCAATAATAACTAAACTATTAGTATATTTTCTTTTTAAAACAGTTTGAAAATATTTTAAAAAAATACCAAGTAAAAACGTTGGATCAGATTCCACATTTTGAGTTAACCGATTTACATTAAGTTCATGAATATTTTGCATCCATATTATACAAGGAGATAGCTTTTCGGTTAACTCTAAAATAAGATTTAATCTTCGTAAACTTTCCATTAAAATATTCATCCAACTTTCAGTTATAATGTCGGGTTTATTATATAAAAGTTTATGGATAGATATTTTTATTAAAGGAACAAAAGAATTTGCTGCTATAGTTTTTACTAAATAAGAACGTCCCGTTTCTAACGAACCTATTAATAAAAGTCCTTTTGAAGAGAAAAGTTTTAATTCAAGTGGAACTGGTTTTTTATAAAAAGTTGATCTTAATGTAGCAAATTGTCCTGATACATACAAAGAAGTTGTTTTTTGCCAAAAAGATAAAAAAACTAAATTTTCTGCTAAATAAAATTTGTTAAATGGATAATTTATTAAATTTTTTTGATAATTTTCAGTTAATTTTTCTAAATAATTTTTAAATTTGTGTTGTTTTATAATTGAATCACCAAGTTGAAAACTGAAAGAATTAATATTAGAAGTCAAATTTGATCGATATTGATCAATTTTTTTATCAGCTATTAAAGATTGAACTAATAATTTTCGTTCTCTGCGAGAAAGATCTAATCCTTTATTATTAATTAATAAATTGGTTATTTTTTTATTTGTAAATAAATAAAATTTTGCATATTTTAAATAATGTGGAAAGTTTTTAAAAAAATGTATTAATAAGTTTTCTGATTTAACTAATTGTATTGAATTGTTTTTTGTTAAATTATCTAAATATATTCCACGTGAAGAATCTATTAAATATTTAATTATTTGGAAATACCCCCATAGCTCTAAATACTCTGAACCTAATAAAATCGAAAAATGTTTTTGAAAAACGAAATAGCTAAAAATAATCAAACTTATAATTGTTAAAGATTCTTTATTCCATTTATTTATTAAATTGAAAGAAAAACACGGCAATTCACTTTCTTGATTTTTATGGTGTTTATTAATTTGTTTTAATAATCTTAAATTCCAAATTTCAACTGAATTATTCAGCAAATTTTTTTTTAAGTTAAATTTTAGATTTTTTAATAAATAATCTATTTTTTTATTTTCTAAAATTGTGAATAAAATATAATTAAATTGATCATTAATATTTAACAATAATTCTAAAAATAAATTTGAAACTAAGTTTTGAAAATATTTCCACCATTGAAAAGTAAAAAGCCACGATGTATATTTTTTAAAAAAATTCCATTGTATAAAAAAATTGGATGTTTTAATTATTTTATTTTGTAAAATTAATTTATTATTCTTATTTTTGTTTAGAAAAAATGATAATACAAATTTCTTTTTTTTGTAATTTATTTTTGTATTATTTTTATTTAATAAAATACTGTTATTTATTAAACTTTTTGTAAAATTAGATTTTATAATAAATAATTTATTAACCCAATTATCTATTTGATTATTTTCGTTTTGAATTTGGAGAAAAAATTCAGATAGTAATTTATTTTCAAAAAAAGTTATTTGATTAATATTGTTATATTCTTTTAAATGTTTTTGAATACATAAATTATTGTTTGTTAAATTTTTATGTTTTTTAGAAAAAACTGGATTAAATTTAATTAATGAATTTACTAATTTATTAAAATGGAAAAAAAGTAATTTTTTAGAATAAAAATTTTTGAAATATTTAAATAAAAAAAATTGATATATTTGTGATTTATTATTTAAATTTTTTTTTTTCTTAGAAAAAAAAGTTAATTGATTACTAAATAAATTTTTTTTTTTTTTTAATTTTATAGGGAGAATTTTTATTAATTGTATATATGTTAAATTCTTTTTTTTCTTTTTTTTTAAATAAAATTTTAAATTTTTTTTATAACTCAAATTAGAATAATATAAAGAATTTAATAATGTTATTGTGTTTACTTTAAAAAGTTGAGAATTTATTAAATTTTTATTAGATACCGGTAAAAAATAAAAGTAAATTTCTTGATTTTGCCATAATGAAAAACAAAAATTTTTATTAAAAATTTTTGTGTAACTTTGATTCTTTTTGTTACTAAAATAATTAATAAAAAATTTAGTAATTAATATTTTATCAAAGTTAAATTTTGTTTTTAATTTATAATAAATATTAAATTTTACTTGTTTTATTAAATTTTTTTTATTAAAAGTTATTTTTAAAAAATAATTTTTTAAAATATTATTATTTTGATGATAAAAAAGAAAAATTTTTGAAATTTTATTAAAATTAGTAGAAAAAATGAGTAAAAAAGTTTTATAAAATATATAACTATTTTTTTTATTTAGCTTATTATACCATTTAGAAATTAAGTTTTTATTATTTCTAAAATTTATTTTATTTGATAAAACTATTAAATTTTTTTGTTTTTTAACAAAAAAATTTAATAGTTTTTTTTGTTCATTTCTTTTATCAATTAAAACCAAATTTTTATTAAATTTCCAATAAATATATATATTTTTTCTTATAGTATTATAATAAAATTGATTTTTTTTTGTTTTATTATAATTTAATAAAATTTGATTCATTTTAATTTTTTTTTTATCCGTTAAATAAACTTTATTATTATTATAAAAAAATTTATTAATTAAAAAAAAATTATTTAAAGATTTTATTAAATTTTTAGAAAAGTTATTATAAATTAATTTAGAATTATTTGTAATTTTACAAGAAAATTTTGGAAAAAAATGAATAATTAATAATTTTTTTTTTAATTTGTTTTTTTTATTATTTTGATAATTAATATTACAATTATTTTTTTTGCTATTAAATAAATTATATTTAATTATAAATAAATTAAATTTATCGACAAAACTAACTAAATTTACAAAATAATTAATTTGAAATAATAAAATTTTATTATATTTAATATTTTTATTATAATTATCAATATTTATATATTTGTAAATCAAAGACCATATTAAATAAAAATTATTTGTAGATGAATTTGAATTTATCATCAGTACTTTTGTTTTATTATTAAATTTTTCTTTGGAAAGAATTTTAAGAGAATAATCTAAAAAAAGAAAAGAATTTAATTTTTGATTATTTTTTTTCATTTTCCATAAAAAAACAAATTTATTATTATCTGATTTTAGAAAATGATTGAAATTTTTTTTTTTTTGTTTTTCTATTATTTCAAATTTCTTTTTATATTTGTATTTTTTATTAGGAGAAAAAGCCATCTTTAATTCATCTATAAACAAAATATTTGAAAAAGAATTATGAGAATTTAAAGTATTTTTATTTTGTCTAAAAAAAGAATTTTTTATAATATGTTGTTGTTTTTTTAAAAATAAATTTTTTATCCAAACTATTAAATAATTTTTAAAAAAAGGATTAACGAATAAAATTGATTTTTTTTTTTCATTTTTATTAAAAAAAAAGATATCCCAAATCGTTAAAACAATATTTTTTTTCGATTGAAAAGAATTAGTATTAATTAAATTGAAATTTTTTTTTATTTTAATTTCATTTGTCTTTTTCAATTTAAATTTTTGATCAACTTTTTTATAATTATGTGTTAATTTATTAAAATATTTTACTTTATATAAAATATATTTTGACATATGATATGAAATTTCTAAAAAATGATTATCTTTTTTCAAAGTGTTTTCTTTATTTTTTATCTTAAAGAATTTTTTGTTTAATTTTTTTTTATTAGTAGTAAATTTATTGAAATTAGTTTCATATTGAAACAAACAATTTTTATATAATTGCCATACATAAAATTCAACATAATTTTTGAAAAAATTCCATTTTTTTTTTTTTATAAAAATATAAGATTTTATAACAATTGAATCAGCTTCACTCAAAAATTTTAAATTTTGAATTACATTTTTTTTTAAAAAATAAAATAGATCAGGGTTCACTTTTTTTTTGTAATATAATGGATAATTATTATTTTTATCCAATTTAATTATTGAATTAAACTTGTTTATTTTTAAAGGACTTTTTACTTCAAAAATTAATTTTTCACAGAAAACTGAAAATATTTCAAGAATTAAAACATTTTTTATTACTTTTTTATTTTGATTAAATTTTTTGTTTTTTTTCAAATTTTTAAAAAAAATAAAATTAAAATTATTTTCCCAGTCATAATTCTGATAAAATAAATGATTTATATAAAATTCAAAAAAAAATTTTAAATCATTTGTGTTTTTTTTTTTTAATAAATTATTAATTTTTTCAATTGAATTAGATGATATTTTCCAACTTGGTAAAATTTCTTTTATAATCCAAATTTTCCACCATTCTGAGTTCTCAAATAAATTTTTATTGTACAAAAATCTAGGTTTAAATTTTTTTTTTTTTTTTAAATCAAAAAATTTAAAAAGATAATAATTCGGAAAAATAAAATTTTTTTTTTTTTCAAGGCTTCCTTCTAATTGTTTTTCTTTATATTTAAAATAATTTATACGTGCATAAACTATTTTAACTAAATTTAAATGTTTTTTTTCAATAATCGTTTTGTTACTTAAACGGTAAAAAATAATTGATAATATAATTAATAAAAAACTATTTAGTATTGAACTTTTATTTGTTTTCGAATTATAGAAATCACGTAAAATTAATGAACTAATAATTCTAAAATCAAAAAGTTTAATAAAATTTTCTTTATTAAAAAAAAGTCTAATTAAAAATTTGATTACATTTGATTCTGTCCATAATTTAAAAAAATATTGAGGGTTTTTTATTTCTTCTAATTTTAATCTTTTATATAAATATTTGTTGTTTGATAATTCTTGTTTCATTTTTTTTTTACAGCAATTAGATAAAACTTTATAATAAATAGATTTTTTATATATGGAAACTTCAACTAAATTATTTGAAAAATTTAAAAATTTTTTATTATATTTTTTTAGTTCATAGAATAATAATAAGGTTTTTAGTTATTACCATAATTTTTTTATGAATAAAAAAAGGAGTTAGTATTCTAACTAAAATTACAATTTAACATTTTTTTGTTATTTCGCATTTTATTTAATATATTTATGTTATTTTATTTATAATGACATAAACAAAAGGTTTCGTCAACTAATAAAAAGAAAATTTAATATTTTTTTTTTAATTTTTTAAAAGGGCGAACGACGGGAATTGAACCCGCGCATGGTGGATCCACAACCCACTGCCTTAATCCACTTGGCCACGTCCGCCTTTTTTCCAATTTGTTTATTAAAAAAAAACAATGACCTTAGAACTATTAATTCTAAGGTCATTGCTTTCAAGTTGTTATCCTATTTTAAATTAATTTATTTTATAAAAATATAATTAAAATATTAACCATTTACAGAAGGAGCTTCAACAGAAGCTAAATCTAGAGGGAAGTTGTGAGCGTTACGTTCATGCATAACTTCCATACCAAGGTTAGCACGGTTGATAATATCAGCCCAAGTGTTAATTACACGACCTTGACTATCAACAACTGATTGGTTAAAGTTAAAACCATTTAGGTTGAAAGCCATTGTGCTGATACCTAATGCAGTAAACCAAATACCTACTACAGGCCAAGCAGCTAAAAAGAAGTGTAAAGAGCGAGAGTTGTTAAAGCTAGCGTATTGGAAGATAAGTCTACCAAAGTAACCATGAGCAGCTACGATGTTGTAAGTTTCTTCTTCTTGACCAAACTTGTAACCTGCGTTAGCAGATTCGTTCTCAGTAGTTTCTCGGATTAAACTTGAAGTTACCAAGGAACCATGCATAGCACTGAATAGAGAGCCGCCGAATACACCAGCTACACCAAGCATGTGGAATGGGTGCATAAGGATGTTATGTTCAGCTTGGAACACAATCATGAAGTTAAAAGTACCAGAGATTCCTAAAGGCATACCGTCAGAGAAGCTTCCTTGACCAATAGGATAGATCAAGAAAACAGCAGTAGCAGCCGCAACAGGAGCTGAATATGCAACAGCAATCCAAGGACGCATACCTAAACGGAAGCTAAGTTCCCACTCACGACCCATGTAGCAAGCTACGCCAAGTAAGAAGTGAAGAACAATTAGTTCATAAGGACCACCATTGTATAGCCATTCGTCAACGGAAGCAGCTTCCCAGATTGGGTAGAAGTGCAAACCGATAGCTGCAGAAGTAGGGATGATAGCACCAGAAATGATGTTGTTTCCATAAAGAAGAGAACCAGAAACAGGCTCACGGATACCATCAATATCTACAGGAGGAGCTGCGATAAAAGCAATAATAAATACAGAGGTTGCAGTTAATAAGGTAGGGATCATTAATACACCGAACCATCCGATGTAAAGGCGGTTTTCAGTGCTGGTAACCCAGTCGCAGAAGCGACCCCATAGGCTTGCGCTTTCGCGTCTTTCTAAAGTTGCAGTCATGGTAAAACTTGGTTTGTAAAATAATAATAATAAGTTACCCAAATATATAAACTTGTTAATTATAGTATTACACAAAATAGATTAGTTGTCAACCGATCTTGAAAATCAATTATTTTTTTTTAGTTTATAATAAAAAAGTCTAAAAAAATTAGTTTATTTCAATTAAATTAAGTAAAGTGGGTTGCCCGGGGCTCGAACCCGGAACTCGTCGGATGAAAGTGGGTTAATTTTTTATTTTTTAAATAAAGAATTTAACCTCTTCCCAAACCGTGCTTGCAACTTTTATTGCACACGGCTTTCTCTATGTATTTATTTTAGTTTTTAGAGATTAATATCAGTAAATTATTAAATTAAAGTTTTATATATTATATAATATAATTAATTTTTCATTTGTGATTTGCTGTTATTATTATTTTTTTTTTGCAATAATTTTGCTAATGCATTTGTTTGAACAATATCAAGATACCAAATTTTTTTTATCGAAGGATACAATTTTAAAAATTTTAAACTAATTAACTCTTGTTTTTTAAAAAAAAAAGACTTTGCAAAAAAATTTGAACCATGTTGTTTCCAAACATACCGTATACTACTTTTATGTTTACAAGCTAATGTTTTAGCACAAGAAAATCGAAGGATATATTGTACTTGATATAAATTTTTTTTATTTTTACATCCACTGTAATAATAAAAAAAATTTCTCCAAATTTGATTAAAACGATTGAAAATTTCGTCATCGGTTAAAGTAGTCCAAGCTAGTTTACTTATTGGGTGTCCTAAAATATCACAAAATTTTTCTTTGGCTAATAGTTGAATTAAAAATAATATTGGAGTAATAGAAGAAAGTTCTTTTTTTATAATATAGCTTTTTTTAAAAGTTTCTAGCATTTTAGTTTCAACTAAAACATTTTTTGTTTGAATATTGAACAAATATCCTAAAAAAGAAAAAGAATTTTTAAATAAAATTTTAATGCTTATTTTAGAAATATTGAATGAGTAATTAAAATAATAATACCAAAATTTGAAAAAAAAAAAATTCCATATTTCCGCTAAATAATGAGATCCTTTTATTGCTATAATATAATTATTATTATATTTTACATAATGAAAAGATGTTTTTTTTTTGTAAAAAAAAAATTGTGATTTCATTGATAAAGAATCATTAATAACATGTTGAATTTTTTTAATACATTGTTTTTTATTTACCGAAGTTAAATATAACAATGATTTAAAATAGTTTAAAGTTTTCCATTGATTAACTAAAAAAAATTCTAATTCACAAATATAAAAATTCCATAAAAAATTTGATAAACTACTCGTTTCTTTTTGAAAAAAAAATATATTTGTATTTAAAGTAATTAGTTTTTTATTTTTATAAAATAATAATCGTAATAAGTGTGAAAAAGAAGTGTCCTGTATACGTCGACGAAGAATTCGAATTAAAAGTTCTGGATGAATAAAGTAAGGTATTTTTTTATTTAAAATAAAATTAGAATGTGAAAAATTATCTTCTATAAAAGGAAATACAGAATGAATAGATTGATAACTAGTCCATTTATTAAATTTTTTTATAAATGTTTTTTCTAATTGCACAGAAAAAAAAATCTCTAAAATTATTGTAAATCCTTCTCGAAGTACCTTCGAATAAAAATGGGTGTTAAAATTAATATTAAAAACTTTATTGTTACTATTGTTTTTTTTTAACTTGCCTATATTTGTTTTCCGATGTATTTTTTTAATTAAACGTTTTAAAATTAAAAAACTAAATTGTTCGTTTAAATGAAAATTTTTTACTTTTTTTAAATTGAATTTATTCAACAAACGATTATAGGCAATTGCATAAAGATCATCTTGAAATAAAAGTGGATATAAAAAACGTTGTTGGCATACAAGTTTTTTTTTTTTTTTTTGTAGCTTTTTTATTTCGGATAAAACTTCAGCTATAGTTCCCATATTAGCAACCTCTTAAAATATAAAACAATACATAGTGCAATCTTAAACTAAGAGAAATTAAATAAATTTTTAATAAAAATTTATTTAATTTCTCTTATTAGTTAGTCATTATTTTTGATTACTCTCCTGACTTAAATTTTTTTCATTAGTCAGCACACTGGTAATTTATTTACATTTTTTAAATGTTTAGGACTCATTTTTAGTAAAAATAGCTTTATATATATTTTTTTTTATTTAAATATAAAACTAAACCTCTTTTATATTGACTATTAATTTTATTTTAACTTTTTAATTAATAAAAAGAATTCAAAATAAAGTTTTTTGAATAGAAGCTCGTTCTTCTGGTTTTACTTTTGATTTAAGCAAAGTAGCTTTATCCATTAATTTGTTTTTTTGACTTAAAAAAAAACGACATGCTATTTTTTCCGTAAAATTTCTTTTTGAGATTAGTCGTAGTCTTTCAAACCTTTGTCAATGGTTTGGATGAAGTTATTATTTCATCTAAATGTATAAAATTCTTTAGTCGCACTTAAAAGCCGAGTACTCTACCATTGAGTTAGCAACCCTTTATTTTATTAAAAAAATTATTTTTTTAATAAAATTTTTTAAAATAGATTACAAATATTAAATTAATAATTTAAATAATTTTTTTTTTAACACAGCTAAGAAATATTAAGAAATATCAAAATGATTATATGTTAGTAAATTCTTTTTGTCAATCCTATATGAAAAAAATAAAGACATTTTTTTGATTTTACTTTTGATTTTACTTTTTATTTTACTTTTTATTTTACCTTTTATTTTCTTTTTTCCCTTAAAAAGGGAAAAAAGAAAAAAGTTTATCGTTTTTAAATTTATTCTTTAATAAAATTCAAAATTTTTTTATATAATTTGAAAAAAAAGAAAAAAATTTAGTAATATTAAAAGTATTTTTAAATGGAATAAAAAAAATTAAATATATATATAATAAAAAAAAAAAAAATGGATAGTAAAATAATAGCTGAATAAAACAAAAAACGGGGTTCATAAATTTCTCCTAAAATTCAAATTCAATTTATTCAAATATTACTGCTGACTTTTTCTAAAATAATTTATAATTAAAATAATTTAATAAATATTTTCTTTATTTTAAAATAAAAATTAAAAAAGTTAGTTTTTTATTATAAATTTTTTTTGTCAAAATCTTTTTTGTTTTTCAATATATAAAAAAAATTTAGAAAATATCAAATTAATTTTAATTTTTTAAGCACTTAAAGCTTCTTTGGCTGCATACATTATTTCAACAGTAATATTTGTTATATTATTTTGACGTGCAAATTTTTCTGTATTTCTTTTAATTTTACCTCTAACAAATCCAGGTATTTTATTTAATTCTAGTTGACTTTCGTAATTCCAAGTTAAATCAGTATCTGTTGATAATGATTTTGTAATTACTTCTTTTGTATCATGACCACCAAAAATTTCTAAAAGGTGATCTTCCATACCTAAAGTAAAAGAATTATAGACTAAATCAGCTATTTGATTAGTACCTTCATAACCTAAAAAAGGGCGATATCCTAACGGAAAATTTTGAATATGAACGGGTGAAGAAATTACTCCACAGGGAATATCAAGACGTTTACCAATATGACGTTCCATTTGAGTACCAAATATTGCAGAAGGTTCTATGCGAGCAATCATATCACCTACTTCAGTATGATCGTCTGTAATCAATATTTCATCACAAAACCCTTGAACTTGTTCTTTAAACCATTCTGCATCGTGTTTACAATAAGTACCGGTGCAACTAACACGAATTCCCATTTCTCTAGCCAGAATTTTAGTCATAGAAGCAGCATGAGTTGCATCACCAAAAACAACGGCTTTCTTTCCTGTTAAATTTTGACAATCAATAGATCGTGAAAACCAAGCCGCTTGCGAAATAAATCTTGTTTGCTGATCAATATAAGATTCATAATTAAAAATTTTGTTTTTATTAGAAATTAAATTATTAACATTTTTTTGAATTTGTCGAATACATTCAGCTGTATCTACAATTCCCATGGGAGTAGTAGAAATATAAGGCATACTAAAATTTTTTTCTAAATAAATAGCAGTCATTAAGCCTACTTCTCGGTATGGAACTAAATTAAACCAAGCTTTTGGTAAACTTTGAATATCTTTTACAGAGCCACCTTCAGGAATTATTTTATTAACTTTAATATTTAAATCTTGTAATAAACGTTTTAATTCACGACAATCATGTTGATTATGAAAACCTAATGTAAAAATTCCAATAATATTTGCTGAAGGTTCTTCTGTTATAGACTGATCTAATGTTCCTTGCTTACGAGCTTTTTCTAAATAATAACGAACTACTTGTTCTAAAGTTCTATCTGCGGCTTGAAGCTCATTAACGCGGTAATGATTTACATCAGCCAAAATAACATCTGAATTTGAAGTAATAGAAGCTCTATCAACAAAATTTTGTAAATCTTCTTGTAAAATACTGGAAGTGCATGTAGGTGTCAATACAATTAAATCTGGGCGTTCTTCTTTATCTTTTCGAGTTATATTATCAACTACTTTTTCCTGAGATCCACGTGCTAATACATGACGATCTACTATACTAGCAGTTACAGGAGTAAAATCTCTTTCTCTTTCTAACATAGACCGCATTACATTAAAATAATCATCTCCTAAAGGAGCATGCATAATAGCATGAACATTTTTGAAAGAACTCGCTACACGAAGAGTTCCAATATGAGCAGGTCCAGCATACATCCAATAAGCTAATTTCATAAATATAATCTCTTTCCAAATTTTGATAAAAAATAATATGATCTTTTTTTATTTTACACTATAGAAATATACCTTGCCATATTTATGTAATTGTCATAATATGGTATTTCTAATACAATATATTATGAATTATTAATAATAATAGAAATTTTTTTTTAACATTTTATTTTAAATCTTTTTTTCTATTTTTTATTTATTTAAAAATAGTCAATCTGGGACGGAAGGGTTCGAACCTCCGAATAACAGGATCAAAACCTGCTGCCTTACCACTTGGCCACGCCCCATAAATAAACAATATTAGTAAATCCTAATATTGTTATTTTGTCAATCGTTTTATTTTTCTTTTTATTATTAAATAATATTATTTGATTTTGGAGAAAAAGAAATGATAAATTAAAAAATAAAAAAAAGCTATTATTAAAAATATATAACCTCTTTGACACTAATAAAACCTATAGTAAGATATAACGAAGAGCTTTTTTTATTAACTAATGAAGTTTTTTTCATTTTTTATTAAAATTATTATAATAAAATTTATTGGAGAACATAAATGCTAGCTATATTTAATATTTATTTAGATAATGTGTTTCATTTGAATGGTATCATTTTGGCTAAATTACCTGAAGCTTATGCAATTTTTGACCCAATTGTAGATGTAATGCCAATTATTCCTATATTTTTTTTCCTTTTAGCTTTTGTTTGGCAAGCTTCTGTAAGTTTTAGATAATTCTTTTTTTTTCGTAATTTGAAATTTTATAAGTAAGGCGAAAGTGCTTTTTTTTTCACTTTCGCCTTATGTACGTATAATATATATATATATTTTTATATAGTTAATATATTTGTATTTGTTTATATATAAATTTAAAATATCATTTATCTCAAAAAATTTAATTAATTGTAAATTAATTCATTTTTTTGTTGAATAATTTAAGTTAGTTTTTTTATATTTATTAGAAAAATGGTAAAACGATTAATTGCATTTATTTTTTAAATTGTTTTAGTTTTAGTTTATTTTTATTAATAAAGGTTCAAATCCTCCTTTTTCCATTGCTGAATTTACAATTTATTCTATTCTATTTCTAGTAATGATCTTGGAGATTACGTTATGCTTACTCTTAAGCTGTTCGTTTACACAGTGGTTATTTTTTTTGTTTCTCTTTTTGTTTTTGGATTTTTATCAAATGACCCTGGTCGTAATCCTGGACGTAAAGAATAATTTTTAATCTATAAAAGTTTTTGAAATAAAAATAATAATAATAAATGTTTATAATAACTGATAATTTTTTTACTTTTATTTTATAAATTTTTTGAGTTAAAGGAGAGAGAGGGATTCGAACCCTCGGTACAAAAAAATGTACAACGGATTAGCAATCCATCGCTTTCAACCACTCGGCCATCTCTCCAATCAAAAAATCATAACATGTTGTAGAAGTAGAAGTCTATATATTAATGATATTAGATTATGTATTTGTTTTATTTTTCTATATATATAATATACATAGTTATATAAATAGAAAAAAGAAAAATTTATTTCAATAAATAGAATAGAATGCAATAAAATTTTTTTGATTAAAATGAAAAATTTTTAATTTAACGAAGTTTTTTTTTATTTGGGCCTAGCCAGATATTGGTACTGGCCAGGTTATCTTTTTGTAAACAACTAAAAAGTAAATTAAATTATTGATATAAATTTTTACCTAATCTTAAAGCCAAAATACCTGTTATAAAAGCACTTACAAGAGCTACAATAATTTGACTGTCTGAAATTGATGTCATTTTTTTATCTCCTAATAATTTATAATATAAATCATAAATTCATTCAAAAATTCTATATTATATTTTATATGATTAAAAATGACTAATTAATAAAACTTTGTTAATTAAAGAAATTTTTGAATGAATAGACTTTTTATTATTGTACTGATCTTAATTCTATATTGCTATAGATATTTTTTTTAACAAATTTAAATTTTTTTAAATTTTAGAAAATCAATTTGAAAACATAGAGGTTAACCCAAAATGAATTTAGAAGTTATTGCACAGCTTACTGCTTTGGCTTTAATAGTTGGCTCAGGTCCTTTAGTAATTGCTTTATTAGCGGCACGTAAAGGTAATTTATGATTTAAAAAAAGGCCATCTCCGGAAATTTAATACTTAAAAAAAAGTTATTCTATTATTTCCGGAGATAAAGTATAAATTAACAAGTATTAAAAATAAAACATAAAAAAAAGAAAATTTAACAAAAAAGTATGTTATAATCTTTTTGTAGCGGGTATAGTTTAGTGGTAAAAGTGTGATTCGTTCTATCAATAATTTAAATATAGTTAAAGGGTCTTAAAATTTTTATTAAAAAAAATTTGACCAATAATTTTATTTCTAAAAAGATTTAAACTTTTTTCTAAAAAGAAAAGCATAATTCCTGCAATAATACAAATAAAAAAAGCAACGCGGAATTTTTTTAAAACTATTAATTTTTCAGCTAAAAATCTATGGGTACAAAACTAAAATCTTTTTTTCGTAACTAAATCTTTAATTAAATAAAAGTCAATAAATTAAAGCCAGTTAGCTTAAAATAATAAATTTAGTTTACTAAATTTATTATTATTTTTTATTTAAAAAGCCGGTAAAAAAAATTTCCCTAATGATTTATTTGAATAGAAATAAAAAACGAAGTAATTACAAATTTTGTTATTAAAAATTTGTAATAGGATCATCTACAAAGTTATTTATTACTTAAATGATTTAATAAAAAACTAACATAGGTGGTATGGATGTATATTAATATTAATATAATAAAAAAATTTCTCGTCCATAGAGGAGCCGTATGATATTAAAATTTCATGTTCGGTTTTGAAATAGAGGCAATAACAAAAATAAAAAAGCGCCGACTATAACCCTTAGCCTTCCAAGCTAATGATGCGGGTTCGATTCCCGCTACCCGCCTTTTTCTTTTTTTAGTAAAAAGAAATACTCAAATAGTGAAAAAAAATATTTGAGTATTTCTTTTTACTAAAAAAAGCGTCCATCGTCTAATGGATAGGACAGAGGTCTTCTAAACCTCCAGTATAGGTTCAAATCCTATTGGACGTAATATAAAAAAACTTAGTTTTTTTTAACTTTTTTCGGCTTTTCTTTTTTTAAGTTTCAAGTAAAAAAAGAAAAGCCGAAAAAAGTTAAAAAAATTATTTTCGGCTTTTCTTTTTTAATTTAAATACTTAATTTTTATTTTTCTTATTGAAGTAAAAAAAGCTCAGTATGTTCTTTAATAGCTTCTTTCAAAATATTTTCAGCTTGTTCTGTAAAAATTTTAGTAGAACGAACAATTTCAGCAAATTGAGGTTTATTAGTCATTAAATATTCACGCAATTGAACAAGAAATTTTTTTACTTGATCAACTTCTAATACATCTAAATATCCATTTACTCCAGTATAAATAGTTGCTACTTGTTCTTCTACGGCTAAAGGAGCTGATTGAGATTGTTTAAGTAATTCACGTAATCGTTGACCTCTTGCTAATTGATTTTGAGTCGCTTTATCAAGATCAGATGCAAATTGTGCAAATGCCTCTAATTCTGCAAATTGAGCCAGTTCAAGTTTTAATTTTCCAGCTACTTGTTTCATAGCTTTAATTTGAGCTGCAGAACCTACTCTAGACACAGAAATACCTACATTAATCGCAGGTCGAATTCCTGCATTAAATAAATCGGCTGATAAAAATATTTGCCCGTCAGTAATAGAAATAACATTAGTAGGAATATAAGCTGAAACATCTCCTGCTTGAGTTTCTACTATTGGTAAAGCAGTCATACTTCCTTCACCTAGTTGTGAACTTAATTTAGCAGCTCTTTCTAAAAGACGAGAATGTAAGTAGAAAACATCACCTGGGTATGCTTCTCGACCGGGTGGTCTTCTCAATAAAAGAGACATTTGTCGATAAGCTTGCGCTTGTTTAGAAAGATCATCATAAATTATTAAAGTATGTTGTTTACGATACATAAAATATTCAGCCAAAGCAGCCCCTGTATAAGGAGCAAGATATTGCAATGTTGCAGGAGAGTTGGCTGTTTCAGCTACTACAATTGTATATTCCAATGCACCCCGTTCTTCGAAATTGTTAACTACTTGAGCGACTGAAGATGCTTTTTGTCCAATAGCTACATAAACGCATATTACATTCTGACCTTTTTGATTTAAAATAGTGTCAGTAGCTACTGCTGTTTTACCAGTTTGTCGATCCCCAATAATTAATTCACGTTGGCCACGGCCAATAGGAATCATAGAATCAATAGCAATAAGGCCTGTTTGCATAGGCTCATATACAGATCGTCTTGAAATAATACCAGGAGCTGAAGATTCAATTAATCTAAATTCTGAAGCTGAGATTTGTCCTTTACCATCAATAGGTTGTGCTAAAGCATTTACAACACGTCCCAAATAAGCATCACTTACAGGGATTTGAGCAATTTTTCCTGTTGCTTTTACAGAACTTCCTTCTTGAATAGTTAAACCGTCACCCATTAATACAACACCAACATTATCGGATTCTAAATTTAAAGCAATACCTATACTAGAATCTTCAAATTCAACTAACTCACCAGCCATTACTTTATCAAGACCATAAATACGCGCAATACCATCTCCTACTTGAAGTACGGTACCCACATTAACAACTTTTATTTCTTGACTATAATCTTCTATCTGTTTACGGATAATACTGCTAATTTCGTCAGGTCGAATATTTACCATTAGCGTTCGTTAATAATTTTTTAAAAAATAAAACTAATGAAAGCTAATCAGTTGTGCTTTCCATGGCTCTAAGTAGACCAATATGATAATCGATTACGCGTGAATGTAAGTCGTTATTTAAACGTTTGTTTAAGGCTTCTAAAGCTCGTTCCAATGCAAGACGCGAAACTTGTTGTCGAACTTGTTCAATTGTTCTTTGTTCTTCAAAACGAATAGTCGCATTTTTTGAATCTTCTAATCGTTTGGAATCTTCATCAGCAGCATTTATTAATTCTCTTTTTTCTCTTTCTATTTGAGAAAGGCCATTTACACGAATTTCATTTGCTTTTACTTTTGCTCTTTCTAAACGAGTTCGAGCTTGATTAAGTTTATCAGTTGCTTCATTATACCGTTCTTCCGCATCATTAATTGTACTTAAAATAGTCTGTTTACGGTTACTTAATAAATTGTTTAATGAAAGTAGATTAAATTATCCAAAATTTTTACGAATTAATAATCTCTTCCCAAACCGAACATGAATTTTTCAATTCATTCGGCTTTCTCGCTTAGTTTTTTATTTTAACTGAGCCTGCCTTTGTTAATTTTCTAATTTTTTTAATTATATGCAAAAAATTTTTTTTATTTTTTACTTAAAAAAAAAATTTAATGGCTCTTCTGACAAAAGTTAGTTTTTTAACTGTCAGCAAGGTTATTTTTTTGAATAATAAAATATTAGATTTTTTATTAGGTTGTCATTTAGCATAAAAAACCAAAATTGGTTAATTTTTAGAGATAATACTAATTTATTTAATAAATAAATTTCAGGATTATTTTAATATGAGTGTTATATATCAAATAAATCTCCAAAAATGTTTTTTATATAAAAAATACATTAGGGGAAAGAAAAACCCCAATAGTGCTTAGACTTCAAGCATTTTAGCTTTAACCATTTTCTTAATATTTCCGAATAAAATAGTATTAAAAAAATTACTAATTTTACGAAATGCTATAGTTGTTCCAAATTTTTTAGAAGTAATTCGTCGGAATTATACACTTTCTTTTATTTTAAAGTGTAACTGGATTATTCCAGTAATTTTATTCAAATAATTAACCCGCACACACTCCCTTTCCAAAGTAAACTAATAAACCAAGTACTACACTTAAATTAATTAAATTTGTTTCTAAAAGGTTTGTATTTAAACCAAAATTACCGGCAATAGGCCAACAACCTGAAGAAATAACTAAATTAATAATATTTTGCATATTCTCTCTCCCATTAATAGGTTATCTAAGTTTTTTAGAGTTTTTTTACTCGAAATAACTTGAATTTTTAGTTATAGACAGAGACTTGTTTATTTAGGTTTAAGTCTAATTAGCAATATAATTAAAAAATAATTTGTTTATTTTATACAAAATTTAGAAATTTTTTTACTGAGAAGCAATACAAAATTATATATATATTTTGTTTAATTGAACTATCTTGTTTCTAAGACAAAAAATAGTTAACTATTTTTTGTCTTAGAAACAAGATAGTTCAATTAAACCTTTTAAGACATTTGAATTTAAACAAAAGGATTTGCAAATAAAAGTGCTAATGCTACAACTAATCCATAAATTGTTAAAGCTTCCATAAAAGCTAAACTCAATAGTAATGTGCCTCGGATTTTACCTTCTGCTTCTGGTTGTCTAGCAATACCTTCTACTGCTTGACCCGCAGCAGTACCTTGGCCAATTCCAGGTCCAATAGAAGCTAAACCTACAGCTAATCCAGCAGCAATAACAGACGCAGCAGAAATTAAGGGGTTCATTATAATATCCTCTAATCAAAATAAAAAAAAAAGGTTTAAATAAAAAAACCTATTTTCTATTGCTAACTTTTCTTCTTAATAAAAAAAAATAAAAATAAGCAGTTAATAACTCAAGATGTCTCTTAATAAAGTGGTAGTATCACTAAAAAAACAAAATTTTTTTAATTGTTTTCATTTTTTATTAAATAATTAACAAATTTTTTATTAAATAAAATAACAATTAAAAAAAATTATTTAAATTTAAAAATAAAATTTGTTAATTATTTATTTTTTTTTCTTATTATTATACCTCATAAAATATTTTTTTGGATCAGTAATTTAAATAAAAAAAAAAAAATTTAAAATAACATTTTTTGTTTTCAATAAAAATAGCAATTTATTTTTCTAATTTAATGATGACCTTCTAATGATTCCCCTATATAAGCTGCGGCTAAAGTTGCAAATATTAAAGCTTGAATAGCACTTGTAAATAATCCTAAAAACATCATAGGTATAGGAATAACTAAAGGTACTAAAGAAATAAGAACAGCAACTACTAATTCGTCAGCTAATATATTTCCAAAAAGTCGAAAACTTAATGACAAAGGCTTAGTAAAATCTTCTAAAATATTAATTGGTAAAAGTACTGGAGTTGGTTGGATATATTTACCAAAATAATTTAAACCTTTTTTATGAAGACCTGCATAAAAATATGCTATTGAAGTTAATAAAGCTAATGCAACTGTTGTATTAATATCATTTGTAGGTGCCGCTAGTTCTCCATGAGGCAATTCAAAAATTCGCCAAGGAAGAAGAGCACCAGACCAATTTGATACAAAAATGAATAAAAACATAGTTCCTATAAAAGGAACCCAAGGCCGATATTCCTCTTCCCCTATTTGAGTTCTAGTTAAATCTCGAATAAATTCTAAAACATATTCAACAAAATTTTGACCGCTCAGTGGAATAGTTTGTAAATCGCGTGTTGCTAAAAGAGCTAAACTTAATAAAATAGCAATAACAATCCAGGAAGTTATAAGTACTTGTGCATGAACTTGAAAACTGCCTATTTGCCAATAGAAGTGTTGACCTACTTCCACACCAGATATTTCGTATAAATTATTAAGTGTGCTAATGGAAAATTGTGCAGTATACATATTACCCCTTCTAAAGATTAACTATGAAAAATAGAAATGAATTTTACAATTCCATTCTTTAAATTTTTTATTGTTTTAAACTTTTTTGTTATTATGTTATAACAGATTTATTACAATAAAATATTTATTTTTATTGTAATATATTTTTAAGTTTTAAAATAGTAATGACTAGTAAAATTAATTCGTTTTTATTAACTAAATTATTTCATTTTTATAGAATTATAACGACCTTCACTAATAGCTAATGTTAATTTATTTAAAATCCATCGAATAGAAGCTCTAGCATCATCATTTGCTGGAATTGGAATATCGGTAAGATCTGGATCACAATCTGTATCAACTAAACAAATTGTTGGAATTCCTAAAGTTATACATTCTTGAATAGCTGTAATTTCTTTTTGCTGATCTATTATTATTACAATATCTGGTAAACTTGTCATATATTTAATTCCCTCTAAATATTTTCGAAGTTGAGCTAATTGTCTTTTTAAATTTGCCGCTTCTTTTTTAGGAAGTTGATTAAATGTTCCTGTTTTTTCTTTATTTTCTAATTCTTTGAATTTTTGAAGACGTTGTTCTATAGTTGCCCAATTAGTTAACATTCCACCTAGCCATTTTTGATTTACATAATGACATCGAGCTTTTATAGAGGCTGAGGCTACTAAATCAGCTGCTTGATATTTTGTACCTACAATTAAAAATTGTTTTCCTTTACTTGCTGAATCAGCTACTAAATCACAAGCTTCTGATAAAAACCGAGCAGTTTGAGTTAAATTTAGAATATGAATACCTTTTCGTTCGGTGAAAATATAAGATGCCATTTTAGGATTCCATTTGCGAGCTTGATGACCAAAATGTACTCCTGCTTCCATCATTTCTTCTAAATTAATATTCCATGATTTTTGTTTCATTTATTTTTTCTTTTATTAAAAAAATTTAATTTAGTTTTTTAGTTAAACTAAAATCAATACATTTTTCAAATTTTTTTTTATTATTTTAATTATATTTACTAAATTATTTAACAATTTTTAAATAATTAAGTTAATTTTATATTCTTTATATTTATTTCATAAATTATACATTTGTTGCTTTAGTTTTTTATGAATTTTTTCTGAAGGAAAAAAAACAAGAAAATTTTCATAGAAAAAAATATCTGTTATTCTATTATGAAATAACTTAATTTTTTTTTTTAATAAACTATTTTTTTGTTTTTCTAAAGTTATTTGGCAAATAACTTCTTGACATCCAGTACCTGCAGGAACTATTCCACCAAGAATAACATTTTCTTTTAAACCTTTTAACCAATCAATTCGACCACGTAAAGCTGCTTTTGCTAATACTCGTGTAGTTTCCTGAAAACTAGCTTCTGATATAAAGCTTTGAGTATTAAGAGATGCTTTAGTTATTCCTAATAATACCGGCTTATAAGGAATTACTTCTTCTAAAGCACGATTCATTCTTTTAGCTCTTATAAATTCAATTAATTCTCCAGGTAAAAAACCATTAGTCATTCCATCTTCTAAAGTTATAACTTTAGAAGTCATTTGACGTACAATAATTTCTATATGCTTATCTGATATTTGTACTCCTTGAGATCGATAAACTTTTTGAATTTGGTCAACTAAATTTAATTGACTTTGTTCCATACTAATTCGGGCACTTAAAAAATAGCCCCAAAGGCTTCCAAAAAAGTTTGTCATATCTTTATTCCAATCTTCAAACCCTTTTTCTAAATGAATAGAAACTGAGTTAATTGGGCGAGCTTCTAATAATTGTTCAACTTTAGGAAGCCCTTGAATAATATCTCCAGATTTTAATCTTTCATATACTAAAGTTATTAATGTATCTCCTTCTTTAACAATTTCACCATAATTATTATGAATTGTAGCTCCGTCAGTTGCTAAATATGGTTTAGCTAATCGAATTACTGCGGAATAATCTTCATAAATAGCTATAATTTGCCCAGATTCATAAAAAGTTTGATATTCTGAAATAGAAAAGCCATCACAAAAAAAATGTCCAATATTAACTAATTGAGTTTTTTTTTTTAACAAAAAGAATAAAGAAAACGACCAATTTAATAAATTAAAAATCGTTTTTTTACTTAAAATAAATTTATGAGTTTTTTTATTTTCATCAAAAAAAAACCATTTAGTCATGTTAACTTTTTTTTTTAAATTATCAATAACTGAGAAATAAATTGGTATTAATCTATTGTTATATTTTAAATAAGAACTAGGCTGATAAATTTTTGTTATATTTTGAGAATGACCTAAAAGACCTAAAAATTCTATAATTTTTTTTTTTTTTATATTAAAATCTTTAATTATTTTGTTTGATTCGTAACTAAAATTTTTTTCTATATTATTTTCTATTTCTCCATTTTGTTCCGTTTTATTAATTAAAATAGTTTGAAATAAATTAGATGGAGATAAAACAAGAAAATTTTTTTTTTCTCCATTTTCTTTTAATAAAGGAGTACGAAGAATACCCCAAGTTTTATTTATTAAAAAATTTTTATTTTTTTCACAAATTTCTCGATTAGCAAAATATTTTTTTTTATTAAAAAGATAATTTAAAATGTTATTTTGTTTATATATTTTATTATTCAGATTAAAAGTATTTATTAAATTAAATTGAAAAAAAGTTTTAACAATTTTATTTATACGTATTTTTATAAACGAAATATGAGCTTCTTTTATACATATTTTGGTTTCCCAATTTAATATTAAACAAGTTTGAATTAATTGAATATTTTTATTATTAAGTATTTCAACTTCTTCACCATCTTGATAAAAAATATAGTTAACAGTTTTAATTTTAATGGCTTGTTGCTCTTTTAAAAAATCTAAAAAAAAAGGAATTGCTAAATTTAACTTATTATCATTAAATATTATTTTATATTCTATTGCAGGTCTAATTAAAAAAAAAGAATTGTCTTTAGAAAGTGTAATCCATTCCAGATAAATCCAATTTTTAGCTTGAAATTGTTCAAAAATTTTTTTTCCAGGTGGTATTAAAATATCATGTTGTTTAAATGTTTTTTGTTTTTCTTTAGGATAATATATAGTTCCAGGTATTATTTTTATTTTAAAATAATTGTGTTTTTTTTTTATTTTAATAAAACCAGTTACTTTACTAGTAATAATAGATGTTATTTTTGTGCCTACTTTGATAAAACTATTGTTTTTTACTAAAATAGAAGAAAAAAGAGATTGATCTAAAAAATAAACTTCCTCAGGAAGAAAGAAAAAACTACCTTCTTTTATTATTTTATATCTTGGTTTAATATCTTTGGTTTTTTTATTTTCAAAAATATCATTTTTTTTATCAATTAAATCAACTTTTATATTACCATATTTTATAATTCCTGAATTTTTTATTTTATATTTAGGATCATTAAAAATAGCAAAAATATCATTTTTTTTTAAAATACCATTTTTTGGAATTTTAAACGTAAATTGAAAGGAAGACTTTTCTTCATATTCATTTTTTTTTTTTTCAAAAAAAAAATGATTTTTTTTTTTATATTTTATTCTGGAAAATGTAAACGTATATAAAATAATACTAGAATAAATACAATTCCAAAAACTATTTAAATTTTTTTTTAGTTTAGAATAATTTAAATTTTGATTTATAAATGAAAATTCATTGTCTAATTTATCTTGATTGCAATAAAATAAAAATGATAATTTATTAGATTTGTCAAAATTTGCTGCTAATATCCATATATGCCCAGTTTTACACAATAAATGTACATTACTATGTATATATTCAGGTTTATGTTGAACTTTGGTACTCCAATGCATTTCTCCAGATAAATTTGAATAAATATATTTTTGAACTTTTTCTTTAAAAGGAGATATTTTAGCACGAACTTCTGCAATAATTTGTTTTGATTCTACATACTGATTAGTTTGAACTAAAAGAAGACTTTGTGGTGGAATTATTAAATTATGTGATTTTTTTTTACTTTTAATAATAACAGATAAATTATTATTACATATCCACGCAGGATGTCCATGTCGAGTACGTGTAGGGTAAACTGAATCTATATTAAATTGAATAATTCCGTTAAAAGGTGTTCGTACATGTTCTGCAATATCACCTGTATAAACTCCACCAGTATGAAAAGTTCTTAATGTCAATTGAGTACCTGGTTCGCCAATAGATTGCCCAGCAATAATACCTACAGCTTCGCCTAATTCTATTAAATTCCCATGAGTAAGACTCCAGCCATAGCATAATTGACAAATCCATATCATACTTTTACAAGTTAAAGGAGAACGTATAAAAATTGGTTTTTTTTTTATAGTGCCTAAAGACATAGCAAGAGTTGTTGTAATATCTTGATTACGAGTAGCAATGCATCTTTCATTTACATAAATATTTTCTGCTAATATACGACCAATTAATTTTTGTTGATGATTACTTTTTTTAGAAAAATCACGTAAAGGAGTTGCAAAAATACCTTGATAAGTACCACAATCTACTTTTCGTACTACAATATGCTGAACTACTTCAACTAATCTACGTGTAAGATATCCAGCATCTGATGTTCGTACTGCTGTGTCAACAACCCCCTTACGAGCACCATAACAAGAAATAATATATTCTGTTAAAGATAAACCTTCTCGAAAATTACTTTGAATAGGTAAATCAATAATTTGTCCTTGAGGATCGGACATTAATCCTCGCATACCTACTAACTGATGAACCTGTGATGTACTTCCGCGAGCTCCTGAAAAAGACATCATATGTACTGGATTTAATGGATCGGTCATCCGAAAATTAGGATTCATTTCTTGTTTTAAGTATTCACTTGTAGCATACCAAGTTTCAATTAATTGGCGTAATTTTTCTACTGCATGTACATTTCCATAACGATAATGTTTTTCAGATGTATAACCTTGTTGTTCCGCATCTTGAATCAACCAGCCTTTTGAAGGTGCTGTTAAAAGATCATCAATTCCTAATGAAATTGCGGCTTGAGTGGCTTGTTTAAACCCTAAACTTTTAAGTTGATCTAGAATGTGTGTTGTATATGTAATACCAAAGTGGGCAATTAATCTGCTAATAAGTTGTTTTATGGCAGTTCTGTCTATCACTTTATTATAGAAGAGCATTTTGGCTGGTTCTGCCATAATAAAAAACCTCTTTATTGTTATGAACAGGATATACCAATAAATTCAAGTCATTTTTGAAATAACTTTTTTAATTTCTATTTGTAGAAAAAAATGAATATTATATAATTATAGCTGGTAAGGCTCGATCTCGAAATTCTGAAGCTTTTAAAGTACCTTGAACAGCTTCCTCTATTTGCTGATTAAATAGAATACGACCAACTGTTGTATAAAGATAAACACTAAGAATTTTTTCTTTTTTATTTTTTTTTAATTGATAATGTTCGTAAATTTTAGAAAAACTACCTGAAACATTATATTGAATTTCAATAGGTTTTTCGCGACTTTTAGATGTCAGTATTCGTAAATCAATACTCCATCGAAGCCATAATGGACTATGTAATTTAATTTTCTTATGTTTTTGTGCTTTTATTACATCATCATAACTATAAAAATAAGGAATTTTATTTAAAATATTTTTAGTATTTTTAGATTTATAAGGATGATTTTTATTGCCATAAATCCCTTGATGATTTTCAATTGTTAATATATAAAGTCCAAGAAGCATGTCTTGACTCGGGACAGAAACAGGTTCTCCTGTGGCAGGAGATAAAAGATTTGTATGAGAAAACATAAGTAATCGCGCTTCGGCTTGAGCTTCTAAAGATAATGGTATATGAACAGCCATTTGATCGCCATCAAAATCTGCATTAAACCCTCCGCAAACTAATGGATGTAATCGAATAGCACGTCCTTTTATTAAAATAGGTTGAAAAGCTTGTATTCCTAATCTATGTAGCGTTGGTGCTCGGTTTAATAATATAGGATGTCCTTGCATAATTTCTTGAAGTACTTTCCATATAATTGGTTCTTTATTTTGAATCATACTTTTAGCTGCTCTAAGATTAGGAGCAAGTTGTCGTCCAATTAAACCTCGAATAACAAAAGCTTGAAATAGTTCTATTGCCATTTCTCTTGGCAATCCACATTGATGTAATGGTAAAGATGGGCCGACAATAATAACAGATCGACCTGAATAATCAACCCGTTTTCCTAGTAAATTTTCACGAAAACGTCCTTCTTTTCCTTCAATAACATCTGAAAAAGATTTATAAGGTCTATTATGACTATCTTTCATAGGTTGTCCACGAATACCATTATCAATAAGTGCATCTACAGCTTCCTGAACTAATCTAGTTTGACAAACAACTAAACCTCCCGGTGTAGACCCACTTCTAGCAGAAAAATCAATAAGAGTGTTATTTCTATAAATAACTCTGCGATACAATTCATTTAAATCAGAAGTAATTAACTCACCTTCTCCTAATTCAATCATAGGTCGTAATTCAGGTGGAAGAACGGGTAATAAAGATAAAACCATCCACTCTGGTTTAATATTTGTTTGAAGAAATTGTTTAGCTAATTTTATACGTCTTACTAAAAGATCTTTTCTTCTTTGAATTTTTCGATCTTCCCACTCATTTCCTGTAGATTTTTGTTCTACTAATTCTTTCCATTCTGCATATGCAGAATTCATAACTAGTTGTAAATCTAAATTACTTAGTTGTTTTTCAATTGCATTGCCTCCAGTAGCTATTTCTCTAATTTGAAATGCTTCAAACCCGCGTGAAGAAAAAAAGCGAGGAAAAATTTCTCGCCAAGATTGATCTTCATATTTAAATAAACCGCGTAATTTTAATAAAGTAGGCTTTTTTAAAATAGGTCTAGCAAGAAAAAGATTGGGATAGGTATTTTGAAATTCCCCCCCAGAGAATCGGACATGAAATTTTTTTTTCATCCGGCTCAAATAGCACTAATTATTAATTAATAAAAATTTTATATAAAATTTTTATTTAATAAAATAAGTTTTTTATTTATATATATAATTGTTTCTGTTAACTGTGCTATTTATTACTCAAGTTATATTTCATTTTTTATTTTTGAGTAATCTTACGTTCTTTAAATGATATATTTTTTTACAAAAATACTTTCAACGTTGTTGAAATTAATAAGAAATTTTCTTGTTTATATATATTGACTTTTTAAATCCTTTAGGTTTTCGTTCTATTTCGATGGTTGTAATTTTATTTAAAGTATATATGCGATGAATAAACTTGCAATATCCATTTTAAATCAATATAGTAATAACTTTTTACTCAACTTTATTTTTTACGAAATCTCTTTAATAACGAAAAAAATTTATCTATATATATATAAATATATATATTGATAGAAACCGTAGATTAAGTGCTTTGTATAGTAATAAATTTGCATATTTTTTGAGTTTTATGTTTTTTTTTTTTAAAACATATCAAAATTAGCGATATCCTAATAAATAAAATAGGATAACAGTTTTAATTAATTCTGTATAATTAAAATTTATAAACAAGTCACACATCGCAATATACTAGACTTTCTAATTCTTTAACAGGTTTAGCTAAAAGATTTGCAATATAACTAGGTAAACGCTTTAAATACCATACATGCGTTACTGGACATGCTAATTTAATATATCCCATTCGATATCTTCGAACACGAGATTCAATAAATTCAACTCCACATTGTTCACAAAATTTTGAATATTTTTCAATTGTTTGATATTTTCCACAAGCGCAAATCCCACTTTTAATAGGACCAAAAATGCGTTCACAAAATAATCCATCTTTTTCAGGTTTATGTGTTTTATAATGTAAAGTATATGGTTTTGTTACTTGCCCTACAACTTCTCCATTAGGTAAAATTCTTTCGGCCCAATTTCGTATTTGTTCAGGAGAAGCTAGTTGAATTCGAAGATGTTGGTATTTTTGTCGATGAATCATAAAATTTAAATTTATTTTTATATTAAACGGCTTTGAAATTTATATTTAAGTTTTTTTTAAATAAAACAGCATGATCCAATTCTAAAGATAAAGACCTTAATTCTCGAACAAGCAATCGAAAAGATTCTGGAGCAGTGCTAGGTTTAGGTATTGGTTCTCCTGTTATAATTGCCCCAAGTACTTCATAACGAGCATAAATATGATCTGACTTAATAGTCAGCATTTCTTGTAAAATATAAGCAACACCAAAACCTTCTAATGCCCAAACTTCCATTTCTCCTACTCTTTGGCCTCCGCGTCTAGATCTTCCTCTAAGAGGTTGTTGAGTAACAAGTGCATAAGGTCCACTTGACCGGGCATGAATTTTATCATCAACTTGATGAATTAATTTTAGCATATAAGCTTTTCCTACTGTAACAGATTGTTCAAAAATTTCTCCAGTTCTTCCATCTATTAAACGGCTTTTTCCAGGGTTTTCGGGTTCAAATAACCAAGAATTTCCTGTTTTTTTGCTCGCTTTATAAAGTTCCGAAAAAACCAACTTTCTGGAAGCCTCTCGTTCATATCTTTCATCAAAAGGAGTTATTCGATAATGTTTTTTTAAAAAAGACCCAGCTAAACCAAGTAAAGATTCAAAAATTTGTCCTACATTCATACGCGAAGGCACCCCTAAGGGACTTAATACCATATCAATAGATGTTCCATTTTGTAAATATGGCATATCCTGTCTAGGTAAAATTTTTGAAATAATACCTTTATTACCATGCCTTCCAGCTACTTTATCTCCTACTTGAATTTTTCGTTTCTGTGCTATATAAACATGTATAGTTTTTTCAGAATTATTAGAGTTTTCTTTTTTACAAATCCACTGTACATCAATAACCCGCCCTTTTCCACCAGGAGGAACTTTAAGACAAGTTTCTTTCGCAGTAGCAACTTGAATACCAAATATAGCTTGTAATAATTTTCCTTCTGGAGCACGTAAAGATTCTTCTGTTTCTTGCGGTGTTAATTTTCCTATTAAAACATCTCCTGTTTCTACCCAAGATCCTGGCATTACAAGTCCATTTTTATCTAAATGACGAAGTACACTATTTTCTAAATGAGGTATTTCTTTCGTAATTTTTTCAGGACCCTGACTTGTAGTGCGAGATTTAATTTCATATCTTTCAATATGAATAGATGTATAAATATCATCATATATTAAACGTTCACTAATAAGTATTGCATCTTCAAAATTATAACCTTCCCATGGCATATATGCTACTAAAATATTTTTTCCTAAAGCTAACTCTCCTTTTTTAGTAGCTGCACCATCGGCTAAAATTTGCCCTTTTTTTAAAAAAGCTTTTTGAGTTACTTGGGCTTTTTGATGCATATAAGTACTATTATTAGAACGTTGATATATAATTAAATCGGTATTTGTACTCTTTTTATTTGCATTTAGTAAACTTATTTTTTTACCATCACTATATACAATTTTTCCATTTTGTTTTGCAATAGCAAGACTTCCAGAATCTAAAGCTGTTTGACTTTCTAATCCGGTTCCGACAATACATTTTTCAAGGTTTAAAAGTGGAACTGCTTGACGTTGCATATTAGACCCCATTAAAGCACGGTTTGCATCATTATGTTCTAAAAATGGAATAAGAGATGCTCCTACAGAAAAATATTGTAAAGGATAAATACTTCGAAGATGTATTTGTTCCCAGGCAATAGCTAAAAATTCTTGTCGATAGCGGGCTGGAGTTATTTGTATTTTTTGAGTTCCTTGATCTAAAGCTAAACAATTCCCAGTAGCTATTCGATAATATTCATCTTCTCCTGCAGATAAAAAAACAATTTTTTCTTCTTTGGAAATTTGAGATATTTTATAAAAAGGACTTTCTAAAGATCCCCAGTTATTTACTTTTGCATGAAGCGCTAGTGACGCTATAAGTCCAGCATTCATACCTTCCGACGTTTCAATTGGACAAATACGCCCATAATGACTAAAATGAATGTCTCGTACTTGAAAACTAGCTGTTCGTCGTGTTAATCCTCCAGGACCCAAAGAACTTAATCTTCGTTTATGAACTATTTCTGTTAATGGATTAGTTTGATCTAAAAATTGAGATAAAGGGTGTGAACCAAAAAATTCTTTAAATGTAGCTATTAATGGAGTTGAAGTAACTAAACTTTTAGGACTAGGTAAACGTTTTCGTTTAGTTGCTCCACGTATAATTTGTCGTACTGAATTTTCCAAACGTGTTAATGCTAATTTTAATTGATCTTGTAATAAATCAGCTACAGATCGAATACGTCGATTTTTTAAATGATCTATATCATCAAGTGTACCAATACCAAATTTTATTTTTATTAAATAATCGATAGCAGCTAAAATATCTTGTGGTAATAAAAAATATTCAGTTTCAGGTACATTAAGATTAAGTTTTTTATTCAAATTTAATCGACCAATTTTTCCTAATTCGCATCTCTGTTGAAAAAATTTTTTTTGTAATTCTTTACGTATAGATTCTGAAAAAACAAGATCTCCTCCTATACAATATAATTGCCTATAAAGTTCAATTATGGCATCTTCAGTAGAATGAGGATAGTCTTTTCTTTTCTTTTTTTTTAAAGAATCTAAAAAAATTTTTGGAGAACAAACACTATCTAAAATTTGTTTTATAGTTAAACCCATAGCTAGTAATAAAACTAAAATAGAAACTTTTCGTTTTTTACTTATACGTGCCCAAACTCTACTTTTACTATCAATTTCTAATTTTAATCTTCCTCCCCAATCAGAAATAATTGTACTTGTATAAATAGAAATTCCGTTATGATCTAATTCTGAATTATAATAAATACCAGGACTTCGTAAAATTTGATTAATTATGACTCTTGCAACACCGTTAACTACAAAAGTACCTTGAGAATTCATTAAAGGAATACTCCCAATAAATACAGTTTGTTTTTGGGTTTTTTTTTTTTTTTTTTGAGCTAATTGAGCTGGTATATATAAATTTAATGAGTACGTACTTGATTGATATACAGCGTCTCTTTCTTGTATTGAAGGTTCTGCTAATTTGTATTCCTTATTTAATAAACGAAATTCAAATTCTTGATCTGTATCTTTAATTTCAGGAAAATAATTAAGTTCTTCAATCAAGCCTTTATAAATAAATCGATAAAATCCTTCAAATTGAATTTTTCCGAATTCAGGGAGTACAAAAATTTCCGTAGTTTTTTTTCCTCTACAATAGTGTTAGAGTTTCTTTTATAATATCAAATTAAATTTTTTTTAGATAATTAGATTAAAATCTTTTTTATTAAATTCAATATATATTGAATTTAATAAAAAAAAAGGACTTGATTAAAAAAAAATTAAGTTTTATAATGACATTAACTATTATTAATATAATAATATTGTTTATTTTTAATAAACAAAAAAAGGCTAGTAATTAAAAAAATATTAGATAACTTTTACTAAATTTTTTTTAATAAAAGGCGATATGGCCAAGTGGTAAGGCAGAGGACTGCAAATCCTTTACCCCCAGTTCAAATCTGGGTGTCGCCTCAATATAAATAAAATAATGATAAAGATTTGGATTATCTATTATGTCATCATTTTAAATAAGATATATATTGCTCTATAGTTTGATATAGTCTAGTATTTTTTTCTTAATCAAATTTCTCATTAATAGATAATCCTAATACAAAGGATAAATCAAATAATTAAAAAAAGCAAGTGTTTTTTATTTATAATTTATATAGTATTTACATATATATAATTATAAGAAAACTATTATAAATAAAATATTTTAAATAAACAAAAAAATAAATATATATAATTATTATTGGTTGATTTTTGTGAGTATAAAAATTTTTCTCATTTATGATTTGATAAAAACTTGTATTATTAAAATAATATTAAAATTTGAATTAGTTTAATATTTTTTATTTTTAGTACTAAAAATAAAAAATATCAAACTGTTTTAAGCAATTATTTACGTTTTATAAAAAATAAAAAAAGTATAATCTACTGTTTTCCATCTTTTGTAATTTTTTTTTTTTAATTTAATTTTTTGATAATTTATCTTTTTTTTTAATACTTTTTTCTCTAAGATAAAATCTTTTTTAGACAAAATTGTAAAATTAATTTTATTATTACGTAAATATAAACTTTCTGCTATAAAAAAAATAGTTGTTCCACTTAAAAGTATTTGTGATAATAAAAGAATTGGATCTAAACGCCAACCTTGAAAAATAAGAATTCCTCCACATAATAATCCAATTGATGAAAAAAAAGAATCATAATATTGAGATAGGTTAATATTTTTATTTAAGTATAAATTCCTCTCTAAAAACCATATATGATATGTTAATTTCTTATGGCTTAAGCATTAAAATAAAAAAAAAAATGTCAATTTTAAATACTCTAAATCCAAGTAGGTGTAAAAAATATTTTTTTAAATAAACTTTTTGGATTGTCTTTTACCTGTGTAATTTATTTTATAATACAGGTTTATTTATTTGTACTTAGTTTATTGTTTTAGATCTTTAGGTTCATTTAACAATTCGTGAGTTTAATTATTTTTTTTTTCTAAAGAAAAAAAAAGTTTCATTTAATACTAAAATAAATTTTATTAATATAAAATTTATTTTAGTATTAAATGAAAAGTCCAATTAAATTGAAAATTTCAATATGTTTTCGAAATGTTATAAAATATTTTTAATTTTTATCCATAGATTTTTTTAAATAAATTGAAATATTTATTTCAAGCTTTTTATTTATTATTGCTATTAAATAAATTGAAATTTTTTAATTTTTTTAAGTACACTCTAAATCACACCTCTAGATACATTAGGTTCCCTTATTCGAAGGGCATATAAAAGTATACCTACTACAATAAGTCCTATTCCTACTATAGTACTAGGACCTAATTCTATATGAATCATATAATAATAATAATAATAATATATATATTGATGAGTTAAAAAAACTAAAAAAACTCTATAGAGTTTTTTTAGTTTTTTTAACTTAAATTTTAATAATGGAAAAAACTAAATATTTGAATAAAAATATAATATTATTTAAAAATTTAAAAAACTTAATAATATAAAAAAAATTTATTGTTATCCACCCTGACTAGCTGTTTGTACATAAAGAATTAGTAAAAAAGCGGTAGGGATTAAAATGAATAATGCAGTAGCGATAAATGCAAGAATGTTTACTTCCATAGGTTTATTATATTAATGTTTAGTTTATAATACTAAAAAATATCATCTGATTTTGTTTGTATTTTTTTTGCTTGTGTTTAACCATGATAATTATAAAATTAAATACCTTAATCAAAATATTTTAAATCAATTAATATGATTTTATTTTTGAGTTTAGCTAAATCATTGATATCAAATAAATAGTATAACATAAGATTATTTTTTTCTTACCAAAAAAAACATTGCCTTGAAGAGGACTCGAACCTCCACGCTTTAAAGCACAAGATTTTGAGTCTTACGTGTCTACCGTTTCACCACCAAGGCTTGTTAAAAAACTATTATATACTAATAATAAATAAAAAATTCATTTTTACTTTTTTTTTGTTTTTTTAATTACACTTAAGATTAAGTGTAATTAAAAAAACAAAAAAAAAGTAAAAATATTAATCTAACAAAAAAAAAATAAATATATTTATAAACTAATAAAAAGTTTAAATAAAACTATTTAAATTTAAAAAGCTTTGAAGTAAATTAATAATCGGATTCATAAATATTCCTAAAAATATAGATGCAATGACACAAATAATTATACTAACTTCAATTGAATTTCTTGATAAAAGAAAAATAGAAGAAACTTTATATGTTTTAATGTAAAAAGTTATTTTTTTATTTTCTGTAGTAATTAATAATTTAATTATTTTTAAATAATAATATATAGAAATAATACTTGTAGAAAGCCCTATAAATACTAAAAAATATAAACCAGCTTTCCAAGCGGACCAAAATAAATAAAGTTTTCCAAAAAAACCAGATAATGGCGGAATACCTCCTAAAGATAATAGACAAACCGCAAGAGAAAATGTTAATAAAGGATCTTTTAAAATTAATCCACTGTAATCTCGAATATTATCTGTTCCTGTTCGTAATCCAAATAATATGATACAAGCAAAAGTTCCTAAATTCATAAATATATAAAATAGTAAATAAACTATCATACTTGCATATCCATTAAACTCTCCCGTAATTATTCCAATCATCAAATATCCAATTTGGCTTATTGAAGAATAGGCAAGCATCCGTTTCATACTTGTTTGAGTAATAGCTACTAAATTACCTAAAATCATACTACAAATAGCTAAGATTTCTAAAATCAAATGCCATTCGTTGAAAAGAGAAAGAAAAACAATATTAAAAAAACGAGCTAATAAAGCTAAACCTGCAATTTTTGAAGCAACCGAAAGAAAAGCAACAACGGGAGTAGGTGAGTTAGAATCGAACTGAAGATTACTCATTCTTTTCTTTCATTCAAAACTGTGCATGAAATTTTTATTTCACACAGCTCCTAAGTAATAATTTAAAATTATATTACTTTTCTCGTGTATGTTTATTAAAAAGTAAAAAAAAATTATTTTATTTTTATGAAAAAAAAACTTTACGAGAAATCCTATTTTAGTTGTTTTTTTTATATTAACTTTTTGTTTATTAACAAAAATAATTAAAAATTAATTTAATAAAGTATAATAAAAAACTATCTAATTTTTTTCGTTTTTAATAGTTATGAATTTTTTTTATTTTAGAGTTTTTTTTTTTTTTTAAATGGATACTTATAATACACTCATAATTTTTGAAGGATAAAAAATTATTAATAGTATTTTTTTAATATTTAAGGTTTAAAATTTTTATCTATTTCTTTTACACCATTTTTTTTCTCCTAATAATTAACTTATAATTTTTTTTAGTTTAACTTTGCTTTATTGTCAATTTAACTTTAATTTTTTTTATTAAATAAAAGTTATGTTTTGTTTTGAGTAAAAACAATAAATTATTTTTATTTTGCATATCTATAAAATATTTAGAAATAAACAATTAATAATACTTTTTATTTCTAAAAAACGAATCACACTCCTTCATATACATCAGGGGTCCATTGATGAAAAGGAACTAAAGAAAGTTTAAATCCAATCCCTACTATAATAAATATAAGTCCAATTAAGCTTGCGGAAGAATTAGACATTTCTGTATTTAAAAGTCCATTTGCTATTTTTTGAAGTTGAAATTCTCCTCCAGATAAACCGTATAACCAAGAAAAACCATAAGCTAAAATAGATGAACTTGTTCCACCAATAAGTAAATATTTCATAACAGCTTCATTAGATCGAACATCTTTCTTTGTATAACCTGCTAATAAATATGAACACAAACTTAAGCATTCTAATGACACAAAAATAGTAATTAAATCGTTAGCGCCGCATAAAAACATTCCTCCTATAGTTGCTGTTAATATAAAAATAAGAAATTCCGTTATTGATAATTTTGTACATTTAATAAAATCAATTGATAAAGGAATACATAATATTGAACATAAAACGATAAAAATTCGAAATATTTTGTTAAAATTATCAGCTTGAAAACTACCTAAAAAATTAATAATGTTTTTTTCTTGTAATTGGAATAATAAAATAATAATACTTAGAGACAAGCCTGATAAAGAAATAAAAAAAAATAAATTTTTGTTTTTTATTTCAAAAATTAACTCTAATAATAAAAGAATAACTAAAAAAAAAATAAGAATACATTCAGGCAAAATAGTATTCCCATAAAAAAAAGAAAGATCAAGTTCTAATTCCATAAAAATTTTCTCGATATGTAAAAAATTCTAATATTTTTATATAATATGAAAAATTTCTAACTACAAATTGTAATAATTTGTAGTTAGAAATTTTTCATATTATATACATTCTTTTAAAGTGCTATTATATATAATATATATTTTCGCTTTTTCTTTTTAAAAAAATTAACGAAAATGAGCAAAAGCTCTATTAGCTTCAGCCATTTTATGAGTTTCTTCTTTTTTTCGTATTGCATCTCCATTATCTCTAGCAGCATCTATTAATTCATAACTTAATTTAAAAGACATATTTCGACCAGAACGTTTTCTGGAGGCTCCTAATAACCAACGAATAGCTAGAGCTTTTCCTTGTGCAGATTTTATTTCAATTGGGACTTGATAAGTAGAGCCACCTACGCGTCTTGCTTTTACTGTTACATTAGGGGTTACTCTACGTATAGCTTGACGCAAAACAGATAATGGGTTTTTTTTTGTTTTTTGTTTAATCTTTTTCATTGCTTTGTAAAGAATTTTATAAGCTAATGATTTTTTTCCATGTTTAAGAATTCGATTAACCATCATATTAACTAATCGATTACGATAAATTGGATCAGATTTTCCTGTTTTTTTTTCTGCAGTACTACGACGTGACATAACATTAAAAAAAAATGATTAAATAATTTATTAAAATAAAAAAAAATAATAATAATTTACTTTGGCTTTTTCACTCCATATTGTAGGGTGGATTAATTAAAATCTCCCTTCAAACCGTATATACAACTTTTATTGAATACGGCTTTCGATATTTTATAATTATAAAAAAAAATATATATATTTGATTTTTGCTTTTTTTTTTTTATTTAAAATACTTACTCATTTTAAATTGAGTATCCGTTTTCTTGTTTAGAAAATCATGTATTTTATTAATTAAATATTAAAATCTTTAGGTTTAAAAAAATAAAAAAAAATTATGGTAACTATTTGATTTTTGCTTTTTTTTAACTTGTTCTAAAAAAGTTAAAATTATTTCATTTTTTAATAAAAATAAATTTAAGTTAGGGGATACCTTTTTATTTAATAAATAAACCTTAGATGATTAAATATATAATTTAAATATATCATTTAGCCTGCTTTAGTCCCTTTCTAATATTTAATTTTTTGGTTAGCTATATTTACATGTTTTTAACAATTAACATGGTATTATTTTTTAATACAAATTTAAATAATAATATACAACGCACTAGAACGCCCTTGTTGACGATCTTTTACTCCTATTGCATCAAGAGTTCCTCGAACAATATGATATCTTACACCAGGTAAATCCTTAACTCTTCCTCCTCTTACTAATACTACAGAATGTTCTTGTAAATTATGACCAATACCAGGTATATAAGCTGTAATTTCAAATCCTGAAGTTAGTCGTACTCTTGCTACTTTACGTAAGGCAGAATTTGGTTTTTTTGGTGTTGTAGTGGAAAAATTAACAAAAAAGTTACCTTTAATGTTATTTTACAAAACCGTACATGAAATTTTCATTTCATACGGCTTCTCGTTTAAATTTTTATCC